ATTTACTCCTCTATTTTTGATTTTATCTAACAAAAATTTCAAAAAACAAACTTTAAAATTAAACGGAATAGAGGTGAGTCGAACACCTAAGAGATTCCTCGAACAATTAGCAATCGTTTTAACTTTCCAATGTAAACTATTCCTTATATAAATTAATTAATTAAAATCTTGTTTACTCTTTTATCTTAATAACTAAAGAGTTATGCTAAAGGGGGTAATATAAGTCTAAATTAGACTTTTCTTTGACTTTGAAACCCTTTTATTTAAGTAAACCCTTAAAAAAAAAAATTCTTTAATGCCTTGTGCTCCTTAAAATAAAAAAACAAAAAAAAATTTATAAATAAATAAAGATTTCGACTATGCATTGAGCACCATTTCAGGCACCCGTCATTGAACTAGTCTGTCGCGATTAAAATTGTAACCGACGATCTTTTAATGAAGCTAATCAATTTGATCGTTTTCAATAACGTCGCAAGAAAACGTAATTAGTTAATTTACTGTTTTAATAAATACTAATTTCTTATTATTCTTCAATTTAATTTTCTAATAATTGATCATTCTCTTACTATGGAAATAATAATGTTAACTATTTTTTAGATCTTAACTTATAGTATAATGAAGGTAATAAATAAGGTTTAATAATATCAGTAAATAATTTCATAGAATTAGAATTAATATATATAATATAACCTCTATTTTTACCATATTTATTTGGTGTAGCTATAATATTGTATTTAATTTTTAATATTTTACAAAGAAAATTCACTTCTTCAAATGTAAAACAATTTAAAGCAATTCTAGCACCTTTACCTACACAAGATCCATTATTAATAAATAAAATGGCTAATGCTAACGGTGTTAAATATTCTTTGATATTTAAAGGAATAATTTTTATATATTTATTCTCAGTAAATTTATAAAACATTTCATGAATTCAATTAAAACTAGAAAATGTATAACTATTAACTTGATATTGATAAAATACTTTTCCTTTTTGTTTTATTCTTATTTGTAATTTAGGTTTTATACTACTACAATAACCTCTTTTTAATAAATAAGAATGGAATCACATTAAATATTCTACATTTTTATTTGATTGTTTAAATATCACTCTTGTACCTATACTATTTTGTCTTTTTTCTAAATAAGTCTCTCCTAATATTGAACCTATAATCATAGAGATAATATCTATATTATGAGGTCCTATTCGTTCATTAGAAGTTAACTTTTTAATTTCAGAAGAAAATTTTACATTATCATTAATATTTAAATAGATAAAACTATAAATTAAAATTTTATTATTATCCCATTTAAGGCATTCTACGATACCTTCTCAACCTACAAACATCACAAAAAAATTAGCTCCAGATACTAAAACTAACATAAAAAAAGTGAATAAAGATAAATAAGAGAAAAATCTTTGATTTCTAAAATTAGTATTAAATTTTAATTTAAATTTAATAACGAATAACTATAATTATAAAATATTTTAATTTTATAAAAGATTAAATTTTTTGATTTATAAATTTAAGTTATAAAAAAACAAAAACAAAAAACAAAGTTTTTTTATTGTCTGAGGATTTAGATACTATTAATATGTTGCTTACAATTTTAGTGTGTATATAAGTTCTATTATTAATAGATTAAAATTTATATGTTAACTTATTATATTTTTATTTAACTTTTGTCTTTTAGTTTTATAAATATAAAGTTAAATAAAAATATAAATATATAGAAAACAGCCTTTACCAGATTCGAACTGACAATAGCAACTTGAAGGGTTGCTGTAATACCATTATACTAAAAGACCTTATTAGAATTTAATAAATTTATGAAACTTAATTCATAAAATTTAAAATGATTTATTTATTAAATTATGGTCTTAGAACAGTTATAATTAATCACATTAATTCAGTATTAATTCAATATTTCATCTAATATCTATAAATTAAATAAAAATTAGAATTTGCTAATAATATAACTTTAGATATTTAATTAAATCCACTTTAGATGTAGCTTAAATTATACCTTTTGTTCAATTAAACAATATCTCTTAATCCTTCTAAATAAAACACATTTAATATTCAATTAGAATAAAATACTTTATTACCTTTTCATTTTGTGTTTGTGTGTGTTTGAATTTCTTTAAGATAAGTTAAAATTAATAAAGACAGAATGGGAATTGAACCCTTCTACTAACTAATGAGATTAGCGTGCAAACCGTTACACTAAACTGTCTAAAAATAATCAATTAGATTATATAGAACACTATCGTTATAAAACGTATACGAACAAAGAGACTTGAACTCTTAAGGAATTACTTCCACTCCTGCTTAAGAAGAGATTGTTTACCAATTTCAACATGTTCGCTTATTTATCACTCTTTTATACTTATATTCTGTAATTAATACTCTTTTAAGAATAATAAATCGTTATTAGTTAATAGATTTAAGGTGTTAATAGGAATCGAACCTATGAATAAAGTATTAACAGTACTCCGCAATGACCTCTCTGCCATAACACCAAAATTATGGATTAGATTCATTTGTGTGTGTTTGAATTTCTTTAGTTAAATAATAAATTATAATTATGGTAGGCACGATTCGAACATGCTCTATGTCTCCTACCCAAAAGGAGCGACTGACCAATTTGTCATCTACCATTTGAAATTTGAGCAGTAAAGGAATCGAACCTTTTATGGCGCTAACCAATTCTTTTACAGAGAATCACCATTACCAATCGGATCACCTGCCCTTAAAATATAAATAAATTTACTTCTAAATAAATAATCTGATTCTAAAAAATATATAATATAAAATTTATATAACCTAATTTAAATTTTTATTTAGAATTGAAAGCACCTGGACTTGAACCAGGACTGTCTCCTTAAAAGGGAGACACTCAACCACTCGAGTTCTGCTTTCATATAAATATTTATATACTATAATAAATTAAATTTACTGAGTTGACCAGATTTGAACTGATATTATTCATTACCAAAAAATGATGTTTTTCCAAATTAAACTACAACTCATAATATTTTGAAGTTATTACTATTTTAGATCTGATTAAAACAACAATTTTATTTTAAATATAATTCTATATTTATATAATTTATAATGCCAAAAACTGGAATCGAACCAATATCAAAGTCTTACAAGGAATTCGTTTTACCAATTAAACTATTCCGGCTTAAAACAAAAACAAAAAACAAACACAACAAAAACAAAACAAAAACAAAATTGTTTATTTTTATTAAAATTTTGCCCCGAGAGAGAATTGAACTCACATTTCTATATCTTCAGAATAGCGCTTTGACCACTAAGCAATCGAGGCTTATAATTAAATATTTTAGACCAAAATAAAAAGTATATTTTATATTTAAATAGTTTAATAATAAATTATAATGAATAGAATTAAACAAACAAAAACAAAACAAAAACAAAATTGGAGAAAGATAGACTCGAACTATCATATTTGTAATGCAAATACAACTGATTACCAATTATCAGATTTCCCCTTAGTATATATATTCTTTTAAGTTATAATAACTTAAAAAAAAACAATATTGTTTTTTTTAAGTTCAATCTTTACATCCTCTAATATTATACTTTAAGAGAATTAATTACTAATCTTAAACTAATAGAAATTCAAAACTTTTCCCTCTTTATTAAATTTATTTTAAATAAACCCCAAAATTATATCTTAAAGTTTAGAAGTTGAAACATATTTTTCTAATTTAGAATTTAAATTTAAATTATTTTAACTTAAATAGTTTTATTTATAAACCTTTAAAATAAATAATTTAGATAAATTTAGTAAAGGTAATTATCTAAACTTGAGTTTAACAAGGGGGTAAACAAACAACAAAAAATTTAAAATAAAATAGATATAAAAATTGAAAAATCTAATTAGTAAAAATAAAATGTATAAATAATTAATTTTTAGAATTAGTTTGAGAAGTATTAGCAATAGAGATAGCTCCAGAACCAATTTCTAAAATAAATCCTATTGTTAATACTACAAAGAAAATTAAGGCTATACTAAACCCGAAAGTACTTACTTTATATAAAGTAACAGCTATAGGGAATAATAATAATATTTCTAAATCAAAAATTAAAAATAACATAGCCACTACATAAAATTGAATTTGGAAATCCGTTCTATTTTGTTTTCTAATAGCTGAATATCCACATTCATAAGCTGATATTTTAGATTCATCCGGTCTATGTACTGAAAATAAGAAATTTAAAAATAATAAAACCAAAGCTAATATAGGAACCAATATAAATAACATTAATAAATTATTCATTAAAAATTAAATAAAGATAAAGAAAGTATTGTTGTACTATTTAATAAAATTGATGGTTTAAGAACAAACAATAAAATAGATAATGTTAAAGTAGATATAATAAAACTATTAGTACTACTTATTTCTATTTCTGAATTAGAATTTAAATTATTAATTATTTTTAATTCTTTATCAATATATTCAGATGTATTTTCTTCTTCTATAAATAATATTTTTATTATTTTTAAATAATAAGAAGCACTTATTATACTTACAAAAATAGCTATTATAGACATAAAGTAATATCCATTTTGAATTGCTGAATATAATACAAACTGTTTAGAAAAAAATCCTATTAAAGGAGGTATACCAGCCATACTAAATAAACAAATTGTTAAAGTTATTGATAATACAGGATTTAAGAAAAATTGACCTTTTAATTCTGATATATAATTAATATCATTTTCTATTCCTGTTTCATCTTCAACCATTATACTTTGTATTAAATCTCTAAAGGAATTTTTTATTATATATCCAAATAATATTATAATTAAAAAAGTATTTAAATTTGTAATAGTATATTGTATTATATAAAATATTAAAGCTTCTATAGATTGTTCAGAATTAATAGCTAAAGCTAGTAAAATAAATCCTACATGTGATATAGTACTATAAGCCAATAATCTTTTTAATTTAGATTGAGCTAAACCTAATATTGTACCTATTAATAATGATAATAATGAACTTATTAATAATAAATTTTTACTTCATAAATAACTATTATTAAAACTTAAACTATTACCATTTATTATATTGTTTAAAGGATTTAACTCTAATAATATATTTATATTTTCTATTAAATTAATATGAGTTTGTATTTCAAATAATATTAATAAAATAGATATTTTAGGAATTATAGTTAATCATGTTGTTATTATTGTAGCACTATCTGCATATACATCTGGTGCTCAATTATGCAATGGTGCTGCTGCTATTTTAAACAATAATCCTATAAAGATTAATGTTAAACCTAAACTAAACCCTAATAGTATATTATTATTATCAACTACTGAAATCATACTATATATTGATTCTAAATTAGTTAATCCTGTGAAAGTATATATTAATCCACAACCTAATAAAATTATACAAGAAGCTAAACTACCTAATAAAAAATATTTTAATCCTGCAGATATAGCTAATTCTGAATGTCTATATAAAGAAGCTAAAATATATACACCAAAAGATTGTAATTCTAAACTTAAATATAATGTTATTAAATTAGAAGAAGATACTAATAATAAAGAACCTAAAGTTGATATTAATACTATTATTGAATATTTTATTCTATAGTTATTAATTGATAATATATTATGACCTTCTTCATTTAATTCTAGATTATTATCTATAAATTTATGATTTATTAAAGGTCAAGCTATTAGTATCACAGAACCTGTTAATACTATAACTATATCAAATAATTGTGTGAATAAAGTAATTTGAAATAAACCACTATAAATACCTATACCTGATCCAATTGACTGAATATAAAAAGCATTAAAAGCTAATGCTCCAGTATAAAGTAATAATAGAGAAGATATTCTTAAATATAAATTTGGTGAAATATTTCTATTTATCGAAGGTAGGGCTATTGCCACTATAAGAATCATGATACTAATAAACATCATTACTTTTGAGGTTTGGGTATTTTAGGTTTAGAAATTTTATATTTATTTTCTAACCTATTTTATTAATCACAATTAATTAAATTAAAATATATTTAACAAAAAAAATTTTAATTTTAATTTATAAAGTTAACATTATTACATCCTATTGGATTTGAACCAATATACAATTGCTTCGAAGGCAAACGCTTTCCCAATTCAGCTAAAGATGTTACAGATTTATAATTTTGTATCAAACTTTAGATTTTTTTTTAGTTATTTAAATAAATTAAATAACATAAAAAGGATATAATATTCAACTAAAAAAAAAAAAATTAATTTAAACTTTGTATATTTCTTAATTTTATTCTTTAAAATAGATATTAAAATATAACTTATTAAATTCTAATTCGGTTACAAAAATATTTAGAAGAATATTTTATTTTGATTTATATTTATATATAAATATTATACGAGTAAAGAGACTTGAACTCTTACGATTATAAGTCATAAATTCCTAAGATTTACCCGGCTACCAAATTTCGGCACACTCGCAAATTAATAAGTGTTTATATTAAATATATATATTATAAAGACACTATTCAAAAACAAATACACAAAACAAAACAAAAAATTTTTTGTTTTAACATAATAATTATAAATAAGAGATAGAGTAATCGAAACTCTGTCTGCATAGTGTAAATATGCTGTTAAACCACTCAACTAATCTCTTACTTTGTGTGTGGTTTTAAAAATAAAAAGGGGGTAAATTTTATTTATTTTCCAGCAGCACTTTCCAGTACGGCTACCTTGCTATGACTTTTGAGATGTTACTCAATTGATTTTATAGAAACTAATTAGTTTAACATAGCCGTTATATTATTTAAAAATAAATAACTATTTAAATTTATAAAAAATAAATTTAATGTTAACTATGAAAAATTATAATTACATTTCTATTTCCATCAATATAAGCTTCTTCCCAGCGACAGACAGTTAGTTCATCACGGATGCTAGTTTCACCGTTGCGCTTATTATCAACGATTACTCGAAATTCCTTCTTCATGTTCCCGAATTGCAGAGAACAATCCGTCTAAATTTATATTTTAACTTTTTTTAATGATTAGCTCTTCCTGCTTTCCAAATTTAATAAATTTATCAAAAAATATTAAACTAAATGAATTACTAATTTTTCAATTATTTATTTTATAATTTAAAAAATATATTATCCTTAATAATAAAATAAATATTTAATTCATTTTAGAAAAAAGTTTAGCATCACTTTGTAAAAGTTTTTGTGGCACGTCTATAGCCCAGTTCATAAGGGCCATAACGACTTGTCTTAGCCCCAAATGAAACTCTATAAGAATCATAAATTGTTAAGTATATATAAACTATAAATGATTAAATTAACAATAGGGATTTCGTCCGTTAGCGGAATTAACCTCAGTTCTCACGATACGGACTGAAGACAGCCATGCAACACCTGTATTAAATGTTTTAAATAATTATTTAAAATATTATAATATTTTAAAGTTAAAACATTCCTTTATAAAAATAAAGTTTTTATTCAAGAACTGGTAAGGTTTTACGCGGATTATCGTATTAAATAACATGCTTCACTTCGTTTGCTCCGAAACCGACTAATTTTTTTGTTTTCAACTTTGCAGTTGTACTCACAAGGCGGAATGGTTATCGTGTTAACATTGCCATTAATAAATTTATTACTAATAACTACCATTCATCGTTGACAGAGAGGGGTATTTTGGGTATCTAATCCTATTTCCTATCCTCACCTTCGTTTCTGAGCGTCAATCATTAATGGAAAAAAGCTTTCGCCTTTAATATTCTACTTAGTATTTAAGGATATCAGACCTACTCTAAGCATTATTTGATATATCCTCTATTTGATTCTAGCTTTTATTCTTAACTTATTAATTTGTTCTTTATAAGTAAATTTAAAAGCCGCCTACAAACCCTTTACGCCTGATTAAGACGATTAACGTTTGTGTCTCTGGCCTTACCGAGTCTTCTGGCACCAGTTTTGGACGACACTAATAATAAGGTAATATCATTATTTTCCCTTATGTTATCAATTATTTTAAATTGATTTCAGTTAGCTAGTTCACTCTTTCGAGCATTGACTAATATTCTCGACTGCTGGTAGTATAAAACTACTTGGGAGATTTCATCCCCAATGTGGCTATTTGTTCTCTCAAACGTAGCTATTGATCATCGGCTTGGTAGGCATTTACTCTACCAACTACCTAATCAAAATAAATAGTATTTTATAACAGAAAATTTCCTTTAATATAAATTAATTTTTATTTAACTTATTTTAATTATTAAATTTTTTTAATAATTAAATTTATTTCCTATTTATGAAAATTATAAAGTAACTTATTTATCTTTCTCACCTTTACACCTTATTACCTTATAATATTTTATATAATTATTAATTATATATTTTATTGTCGGAAATAATGATTTGCATGTCTTAAACTACTGAACAACGTTCAATCGGAACCAAAATTAAATTCTTATGATTTTTAAACAATAAATTAATATTATAATTTATTGTTATATTTTATATGCTTTAATCGCAATATTTAGTATCTCTTTTAAATTAAATAATTATTTTAAAACTATCTAAACTTCCAAAACATTATATATAAAGTTAAACAGAATCTAATTGTAAATTAAATTTACAAAGTTTTATATTTTAATTAATAACTAACTCTGTATTTAAATTAATCAAATTCGAACTTTATTGATTTGTTCTCATTTGATTTCAAAATTTAAATGGATAAATAGAGAATGAAATAAGATAATTAAAGTAATTAATCTTTAAATTTAAATTGAAAAGGATCTAAACTTTATAAATTAATTAGATAATATTATCTGATTAACTTTTAAGGGGGTAAAACAGAAAAATAAAATTAATTAAATAGATTAAATAGGAAATATAAAAAGTATTTAATCAATTATTACTTAAATAAGTAATAAATATTTAAGTAATAAAATAAATAAATTAATACGGTGAAATATTAAATGCTATTAAAATACTAGGAATTAAAATAATAAAAGCTACACAAACAGGTAATAAATTTAATCAACATAATTCAATTAAAGCATCATATCTCATTCTAGGTAAAGTAGCTCTAAATCATACAAACATAAAACAGAATATACATGTTTTTAATCCAAGTATTATTGATTGTAAATTCATTAAAGAATCATTAATAAATAATTCAGGTAAATGATATCCTCCTAAAAATAAAATAGAAGTAATACAACTAAATAAAACTATTGAAGCATATTCAGCTAAAAAGAAGAAAACAAAAGGTACACTAGAATGTTCAGTAAAGAAACCAGCTACTAATTCAGATTCCAACATTAACTTGATTCGATAAATATATCAAATCTAATATAATATATTAGTTTATTTATTTACTTATTTTACTTATTTTAAATTTCACTATTAATTTTTCTAATATAGAATTTACCTTTAAAAAGTTTACCTGATTTAATGTATCTAGAAATAGTCGTTTTATGTACACTAAACTTATTTGCTAATTCAATTTGATTAGAGTATTTTTCAATTATATTATAATTTTCATCATATAAACCTAATGGTCTAATACTCTTTTTAATTGACATTAAATTTTTTGTATTTTCACTATGAGTTTCCCCAAATATAGGGTTTAATTTCCCAGGTTTACTTATTAAACTTAAAGTTATTTTATTTACAAATCTTGATTTCATTTTTTCTATTGCTTGTTTTGTATGCTTATACCCTAACTTTGAATTAGCCTTTTTTTAAAATTAAATAAAGAAGAAAAAGGAAAAGCAGATATTACAATAGTCTCAATCTTTGTTAACAATACAGTAGGATCTGTATGAAAATAATATATTATTAAATTGAAACTTTTTAAACCATATTTTTTTATAGATCTTTGTAATCTTACGTTAGAATATCTACCTTTTATATGATCCATTATTCTAGAATATAAATTTATACTAGAACCAATATATTGTTTAGAAGATTTAATATGTATTAAACCATAAACCCCACCTAGATTATTCAAATCTTTCTTTAATAAATTTATATTAGAAAGATCACTATAAGTTTTTTGAGGTTTAATAGGTATAGTATTAAAACACTGAATATAAAAAATAGAAAACAAATTATCGTATTGAAGTTTATCATAGTAAATATGGTAAATTAAAAACAGTAAAACAAGTAATAATAATAATTTCAATATTATATTTTATCCATTATCTTTCAATAATGGTTGGACTATATCATATTTCATTTAGTTATTAGAAATTATCGCGTATAGTCTCTGAGGTTCCTACTCAATTTTAATTTTAAGAGTTATTATGTTTTGTTTAAGAAAATAAGAAAATAATGTAAACAGATAGTTATATTTGTTGTCTTGTTTACTCTTTTATTTTTGAAAATAAATATTTCAAAGAAAAGTGGATAAATTTTAATTAATTTCTTATTTTCTTAAATTTAAATTTGTTTATTTGATTTTAAACAACTTGTCTTAAAAATTAATATTTTTGGTTTCCTGCTGATTGTCCATTGTATTATCTTTAAGATTTTAACTATCTATTTATAATTATAATTATTATTATTAAAATTAGATGAGTACTTAAAGCTTTAGGGTGTTCCAGCATACAGCGATATTTATAGAGGCCAAATCAATTAGTTTTTAGCCTCTTGTAAATCAAAAGGTGTACGAGATGTTTCAGCTAATATAGAAATAAAATAAAAAATAAATACTGGAAATAATGGTATTATATATCAAATAGCTTGTTGATTTTCAATTATAGTTGTAAAATTAAATGAACCAGTTAATAATATAATTATTAGTATAGCAGAACTTAATATTAATTCATAACTAATCATAGCAGCAGTACTTCTTAAAGAACCTAAAAAGGCATAAGTAGAATTAGCTGATCAACCAGCAAATAATACACCATATACTCCTAATGAAGATAAAGCTAAAGTATATAATATTCCTAATGAAAAATCAGATAAAGTTAAACCTTGTCCAAAGGGAATAATTCCTCATCCTAATAAACTAAATATTAATGAAAACACAGGTGCTAAATAAAATAAAATTTTATTTGATTGAGAAGGTATAACAGTTTCTTTAACTATTAATTTCAGAGCATCACTAAAAGGTTGTAATAGACCATAATACCCTGTAGTATTAGGACCTACTCTTCTTTGATGAGCAGCTAATTGTTTTCTTTCTATTATAGTCATAAAGGCTACAGATAATAATATAGGTAATATTACTAATAATACATCTAATAAATTAATTATTATATTTAACAAAGTTAAAATTAAATTATTTGTATTCATAGATAAGTATAGTTATCATCTTTATTTATATCTATATTTTTATTTTATAAATTGACCATCTTTTTATAATTTATTATTTTAATTTTCTTATATTTTAAAGAATAATTAAATATATAAATTTAAATTATAGTTCTCAATTACATTTTTCATAAAATTTAAATAAACATAAATATTGATTAAAATAGTTAATTAAAATTAACAACATAACTTATAAAATATCTATTTTATTAATTAATTATAATAAATAAATTAAATATTTTTAAGTAGAATAAAAATTTAAAATTAATTAGATATATTTAAATCTAAGTAATTTAGAATTAATTATAAAGTAAAAGACACTGTAACAATAATTTTATTTTATATAAAAAAAAACCTAATCTTATAGGTCTAAAAGATTTGTACAAATATTAATTATAAATAAATAGTAAATGAAAAGGTTAAACTATTCTATAAGCTTAGAGATATAAATATTTTATTTAAATTAATGAATTCTTATTCTCTTTTGGATTCGAACCAAAATTAACACTTTAGAAGAATGCAGTTCTACCATTGAACTAAGAGAATTAAATATATTCTACTTTAGATTAAATTAAATTAAATATTTATTTTTTAAGTTTAATTGTAAATAACTAAAGTATAAGTTATATTTAATAGATTTCTTTTAATTATAGTATTACTAAAATTTTTATTAAATTTAGAGTTAAGAGGGAATTGAACCCTAATATTTATAGATTTTGCAGATCTACTACAGAAACCATCTGTAAACTCAACTCTAATCTTTTTTAATTTAAGAATCACCAGTTTTCTTAAAATTTTAGGGTTTTAATTAAAAACTATTTATATTATAAAGTAAAATTTATCTATTATAACAAATTTTAAAGTTAATTATAAACAAAAGATAAACACTTTACAATTGAATCTAATTATATCACTAAATTTCTTAAAAAGGGGGTAAATTTAATAATATTAGAATAAATTAAATAAGATTATTTTTTATTTAATGAGATAAATATTGGTGCTATCATAGATAATAATAATATAATACTACATATAATTAATAATATAGCAGCATAAGTGTAAATTAAATGTCCTATAGCTTCAATTTGACTAAATGAAATAAATGTGGTATCAGCAACATTAGATTGATAAGTAGTATGAATATTATTAACAAAATTTAATTCATTATTATTTCAAATAAATAAATTAAAATTAGTAATAGTATCAAAGATTAAATTTAAACCAGAGACATTATTAAAACTAAATGGTAAAATATTAAACATTTCAAACAAGAATAATGAAGCAACTACAAAAGCTAAAGGTAAATTTTTAGTATATTGTTTTCCAGTATCTATAATATCTGTTAATGATATATTAATCATCATAATTACAAATAAAAATAATACAGTTATAGCACCTACATATACAATAATATATGATAAACCAAGAAAACCTATTCCAGATAAGATTAAATAACCTGCAGCATTTACAAATACAGAAATTAAATATACTACTGATATTACAGGATTTTGAGAAGTTATAACTAATACACTAGATATTATAGTTGTAAAACTTAATATATTTATTAATATATATTTCATCTTTAAGATTTTTATTAAGCCTATATTTATATTTTATGTGTTAATAATATTCGATCTAATTTTGTGTTTGTTTTATGTTTTGTATAAAAATTTGAACGATAAAGGCTATAAACATTAAAATTTTAATTAAATCATTAAATTCAATAATATTTTATAAATCTTAATAACAATTAATAATTTAATGCAGGTTTAACCTAAAAATATAATATTCTAATTATAAAATATTTTTGAATTGTTATTATAATATTTTATAAGAATTTATAAATATTTTTCATAAATTAAGCTTCTTACAAATGTAATATTTATTTATAAACTAAAAAAATTACATTTATTTTAAAGGGTCGTAAATTTAACATTATTAATTAACGAAAACTGAATAGTAAATATTCTCTTTTATGGTAAACAAAAACCTCTGTCATTCGAATTTTCTGAGCTATACCAATAACTAATTAATCCTGTAAAGGGGGTAATACAAAACAAATCAGCATAAAAATTTAATTTATCTATAAAAATTTTGTTTTTTGTTTTTTATCTAATTGAACTGCTTTAAATTTAAATAGTAAAAAATATTTAGAATCATTAATATCTAAATTAACTTTATCTCATGAATTGATAATAAGTGAATTAGTTTTGATATCTTCTGGTTTAATTTTATCTTGAGTTTGAACTTCTTGTTGAGGAACATCATTATTATCTGGAACACCATCATCATCATCAAATAGAGCAGCTGTATCATTATATAAATTAGAAGTAGAAGGTTGTTTTTCAATAGTTTTAGCTTCAGTTTTAGGAGTAAATAATCCTTTAACAGTTTCTAATATATTAGATAAAGGAGATTTAGGAACTTCTACATTAGAACTTGAAGCTACACCTTCGACTACATCTATATCGTTTCTTCTGGATCTAAAAGAGCGCTAAATCCTGATTTAGGTTGTTCAACTACACGTTCTTTAGTAATATTTTCATGTTGTGATTTTACATCTTTAGATATAATTTTAAGCATCAAATTATTTAAAAGTATGATTAAATGTTATTTTAATCAAATTTATATTATATTAAAAGAATGATGAAATTTTATTCAATCAAATCGTCTATTATCTTGACTGTTTTCTCAACGGTTTCTGATACCTGTGTTCGTCGGGCTTGTTGCCGTTCGATCAACTCCTTTCACCTCTCATCCATATTCACTTTCCGCTCTTTTTGTATAACCTTTGGTAGCAATTAGTGCTGCGAATCAGATGTACACGGCAGTTTCTCTTACTCAACCTAATCACCCTTTGAATAAATCGAATCCTCATAAATCTATTATGCTAAAACCAAATAAACTTCAAACAAAAGTATTTAATAATTTATATAAAGTTCTTAAATGTTTATATTTTTTAAATACTTTAATTAATAAAGCAATTAGTGTAATTTTAAGAATAATAGATTTTAATAGAAGGAATATTTCAATAAATTTCTGGAATAATGAATCATTTTTAATTTTATTTGATTCAACAATTTGCGGTTGATCTTTTTTTAATATTTTTAATTCTTTTTTTGAATTTTTCATTTAATTTAATTTTGTAAAAATACTGACTATAATATAATATTTTATAATACAACTACATTATCAAGATTATCATTGTATTCTTTTATTATAATTTAAATAATAGATAGTTTTAAAATTATTTATATAATTAAAAGCATGATTAAATATTAATTTAATCATTTTCAATTTTAGAATATTAAAAGTATGATAAATCTTTTATCATTATTTACCCCCAATAAATTAAAATGAAAATAAATAATTTGATTTAGATCAAATATAATAATTCTAACACTCTTAGAAGAATCGGTTAGTCAGTAATTAATTACGTAGCTAACAAAATATTTTTAAATTTACAAATAATTTCATACCTTTTATTCCTGATTTAATAGGAATAAATATTATTTTCACCAAATCATAATATCATTATTTATGATTTACTTTTGTTTTTTAATATTATTATTTAAATAGTAATTAATTTTAAGATTTAGATTATAAATTAATTTTATAAATCTAAATAGATTATAATAAATTATTATAATCCCTAAATATATTAATCAAATAAATTATATATTTAGACATTTGTCACATTAAAAGTTATTTTTTATATTAATGAATATAACACTAAGAAAAATCAGACAAACTAATGTCTGAAATACTATAGTATTTAAAATTAATAACAAAGTTTTTTCAAATAATTTATTTGAAAAATTCTTAGATCAATTCTGAAATAAAATTGAATCTAATTTTACAGATAATAATCATTTATTTATTTTACTAAAAATAAAATACGTAAATAATGATTATGCAACTATTGGAAATCTTCAAAGACTAAATCTTGGAGATAAAATCTGATACTTAAATGTTATATTAGAATTAATGGAATTCAAATCTGATTATTATAAAGAAACCCAAATTGAATCACTAATATTCAGTTATGGTTTTAAATCAGGGGAAGCTCCAATTAAATCTAATGAAAATAATAATTTAAATTTTCAAATTTATAAAGATAATAGATTGCCCATAACTACAAATATTTTTGATTATGGTACTGTTTTAACAAATACTAACATTGAGAATGGTATAAAATATATTCTTCAAAATAAAAAAGCTGAAATTATTGTAATAGATAAATATGATAACTATTACAATATCGAATGATTTAAAAATCGAGTAAGCTTAATAAAATATAGAGATAATTTTATATCAGAAAACAAATTTGTTAGAATTATTAAAAATAATAAATTTTATTTTGAAAATAATAAAGAAGTTTTATTTCTTAAAGAAATAAACACAAAATTTATTAATAAAATTGCTGTTTCTAAAAATCTAACAAACAAATTTTTAACTATAGATATTGAAACTTATATTAAAAACAATATCTTAGTTCCATTTTGTGTTTCCATCTATGATGGTACTAAAAAATCTTCATTTTTTATTTTAGATTATAAAAATGTTGAAGATATGCTAATTTCTGCGTTAAAATCGATTTTAATCAGAAAATATAATGGCTATAAAATTTACTTACATAATTTGTCTAAATTCGATATAATATTTTTGTTTAAATATTTAATCAAATTAGGAACGGTTAAACCAATAATACATAATAATAGAATAATTTCTATTAATTTGAATTATGGTGAAAACTATCATGTTCAATTTAAAGATAGCTATTTGATTCTATTAGATTCATTATTAAAATTAGCAAAATCATTTAAAGTGGAAACACAGAAATCTTTTTTCCCATATCTATTTGTTAATGAAACAAACTTAGATTATGTAGGAAAAGTTCCTGCTTTAAAATATTTTGAAAAAATAAATCGAACAACCTATAATGAATATAGTTCTCAATTTAAAAATAATTGAAACTTAAGAGAACAATCAATTCAATATTGTGAAAAAGATTGTATTTCATTATATGAAGTTATTAGTAAATTTTCGCTAATGATTTTTAATTTATTTTCAGTAAATATGCACAACTATCCTACACTACCTAGTTTGGCATTTGCAATATTTCGATCTAATTTCCTTGTAGAAAATACAATTCCACAACTATCTGGAAAAATAGCAAGTGATATTAGAGAAGGTTATACAGGTGGAGCGGTTGATATGTATATTCCAACAAATAAACCCGGAGTTAAAACATATTGTTATGACGTAAACGCCTTATATCCTTCTCAAATGTTTAAACAAGTAATGCCTGTCGGTAATGCTACATATTTTAAAGGGGATATTAGAAAAGAAAATTTGAATGCCTTTGGATTTTTTTATTGCAAAATAACAGCTCCGGATAAAATAAAACATCCAATTTTACAAACCCATGTAAAAACAAACAATGGGATAAGGACAATAAGTCCAATTGGATCTTGATCCGATATGTTATTTTCGGCTGAAATGGACAATGCATCAAAGTTAGGATATAAATTTGAAATTCTTTGAGGATATACTTTCGAAAAAGCTAATATCTTTAAAGAATATGTAGATACTTTACATAACATAAGAAAAAGTTATCCCAAAGATGATCCTATGAACTATATAGCTAAAATACTGTTAAATAGTTTATATGGAAGATTTGGGATGGACGATAATTTCATTAATGTAGATTTAATACATAAAGATTATTTTGCAGACTTTGAAGCAAAATTCCTAGATAATATTAAAAACATAGAAAATTTTGATGAATATAAATTAGTTCAATATAAATTTGAAGAAATTGAAAATCAAGATTCTACACATAATATTAGTATAGGAATTGCAGCTGCCATTACAGCGTATTCTAGAATCCATATGAGTTTTTTCAAAAATAATCCCAATTTCAATTTATTTTATACAGACACAGATAGTGCCTACATAGATTCGCCTTTAGCTGATGATTTAGTAGACAGTAAAACTTTAGGAAAAGTTAAATTAGAAAATATCTGTAAAAAAGCTATTTTCTTAGCTCCTAAAGTATACTGTTTATTAACAGAAGAAGGTAAAATAATTTATAAAGTGAAAGGTCTTAAACATGAAGTTAATCTGACATTAAAAGAATTTAAATCATTATTAAATAAAGACAAATTCTTAATGAAAGAACAAACTAAATGAATGAGAAATCTTTCAGATGGAAATATCAAATTAAATGAACAATTGTACACTCTTAAAGTTACAGATAATAAAAGAGAATTAGTTTACAATTCAAAAGGTTTATTAATTGGAACAAAACCTTATAGAATTGATTCTAATAAAGATATTAGAAAAAATATCAACTCTTCAATTTAAGAATATTTACCCCCTTTTGTTGTACATATCTTGCATATTAATATTCGAATTATTTGATGTAGATTTCAATATAATTCTCTTAGTTTAATTGGTAAAACAACATTTCATTAAAATGTTAATTTTGGTTTGAATCCAAAAGAGATTTAGAAGAGCCAAACTTCTGTAATTAAAATTTATTTGTCAGAGTATTGTAACTATATTAAAATTTAGTTACTAATTTGTAAAATTTTGTTTTTTCTAAACACTTTAGTTTAGAGATGTTAAGATTATTAAATCTTATTTTCAAAGAGAAGTTATTAATAAATTCTTTAAATTTTATATGAAAGAATTTAATTAATATATAATCTTTGTTTTAATTAAAAATGTTTTTTATTAATACTATAGCAAACAACGATATATTATTATATTCGTTGTGCACCTTTTCTATCTGTTTAATAGCTGGATTTTATTTAAAATCATATTATTCAAATTCAATAACTCAATCTTCTCCTCCTACTTTTAATTTCACTCAAGAACAACTTAATGAAATTCTTGAAGAATTAGACAGAGGAGAAAACTTAGATCAACAGGTTCAAGATAGGTTAGATGAAGATTTTAGAAACATGTTAGGAGCTGAAAATTATGCTCAATTTCAACAAGATCTAGATCAAATTCATGCTGAAGCTGAAGCTGAATTAGTTAATATATTAAATAATATCGATTTATTTCTTTAATCTTTATCTTGAACTAAGATAAACCAATTTAATTTTATTAAATTGGTAATTATCAAGTATCCTCCTAGGACGATAGTCATTTAATACAAGTCCCAAAGGGTTTTTTATACAGTTTAATGTATATATATATTTTATTAATTATTATATTAAATATTGTTTATAACATAAGTGGAATTTATTACACAATTCCCTTAATTATTGCAATAATTAATATAATATGAGCTACTATTAGATTATTATCAGATCCTCATAACTTTATAGTAAATGTTATAAGAGTTTTATCAATAATAATAGTATATATCATTTTTATTATCCATTTTAACTTATTAATTTTAAAATTTTTATATTTAATTTCTAAATGAGTATAGTTAAAATAACTTTTCTACATGATTTAATTCCAGATTTCACTGGTGTTCATGTATTTTCTAATTCTGAAATTAGATTTTTACATTTTTGAGATTGTTTAGAAATTTCCAAATTTTTATCTAATTTGGAAACAGATCTCAACAAAGATATTTCTACCCTTTTAATGTCTTCAAATTAATTGCCCTAAAATTTTTATAAAATTTACAGAAATTAATTTGGATTGTTTTTAATTAATTTCTCACTTTTCATTTATTGAATTACCCACTTTTAATCCTTATAATCTTGTTTCAACAAATTATTTAATATGGTAACGGCGAATTTAAGTAATTTGGCTAGTATTTTAGGAGGGAGATATTACTAGTGAAACAATAAGATCATCAAAATAATATCGCACTCCTAACAAATAAAAGGATTAAAATACAATGTTTAAAAACAAATTCTTAAAATTAGCTAATTGAGAGAATTTCTTATTAGAAATATCTCCTTCAATTTTATCCAGAGATTTAGTAAAATCTAGTTTAAATCAATTCTGAACACAAATTGCGGAACCAAATGTGTCAGAAAATCAACATATCTTATTCTTATTTAGATTGCAATGAACTGATAATCAGTTTTAACTATTGGTAATCTTCAAAGATTGAATCGAGAAGATACAGATTATATATTCAACTTTATCCTAGATGAAATCAAAAAATAAAGGGGATTACTATTTAGAAACTAGTATTATTTTCGTAATCTTTTCTTATGGAATAAGAGATGGGAAAGCTCCTGAACACACAATTTCAACAAAATACAAATCACAATTATTAACATCATAAATTACCTATTACAATGGATCCATTAGAATATGGTAAATTAATACATAAAATAGGTAATGTATACTTTGTTTAAGTAAATGATAAAACTCTGTGGTTATTATTCAACATGAAGATCATAACGAAGTTAAATTTTACAGATCTGGTATTTTTTTTAGTGAATTGATAAATGAATTGATAATAATTCTTTTTCAAGACAAATTGGAAGAAAAGAATTTCTCTTTATAAACAATCAATTATTTTTATTCCAATCAGAAAATCAGTTAATTTTATTGCAAAATTAAACCGCAATAAACAAATTGTAGAAAAAATTTTAACTTTGGATATCGAAACATATGTGGATGTTGATGATGGGGTGCATGTTCCCTGTGGTATTTGTTGATTTGACGGGCATTCTTCTTTTTCTTATTATTTATTGGATTACAAATCAAGTGTTGACATGATTAAAGCTTGTATTAAAGACATAGTTAAAAACAAAAACAAAAATATAATAACTATAAAATTTATATACATAATTTGTCAGGGTTCGACGGTATATTTTTAATTAAAATATTAACTGAATTGGGATATGTTAAACCAATAATTCATCATAATGATATTATCTCAATTCAATTAACAATTGGAAATTATATGGTACAATTTAAAGATTCTCAACAGTTATTGATTGGGTCATTGATAAAATTGGGTAATTCTTTTGGAGTTGAAAGTCTAAAATCTATCTTCCCATATAATTTTGTTAATAAAGAGAATTTAGATTATATTGGAAAAGTTCCAGATAGTAAATATTTCGATAAATTAAATCAAAATGATTATATCAAATATTCAAGTGAATTCAATATAAATTGAAATTTAAGAAATGAATTAATTAAATATTGTAAAATTGATTGCATCAGTTATATCAAATATTAATTAAATTTAATTCTATGATTTTTGATTTATTTCATCTTAATATTCATAAATACCTAACATTATCATCTTTAGCATTTGCAATTTACAGAAGCAATTTATTTAAAGAAGATACAATCTCACAGTTAAGTGGACAGATTGCTACAGATATAAGAACAAGTTACAGTGGAGGTGCAGTAGATGCTTATATACCAGAAAATCTTTTTGGTGAAAAAGTATTTGTTTATGATGTAAACTCGTTATATCCTTTTGTAATGAAAACATATCCCATGCCAGTTGGAACTCCTACTTTTTTCGAAGGAGATATTAGAAAAGTGGATCCTAACGCATTTGGATTCTTTTTCTGTAAAATAATTTATCCAGAAAATTTAAAACATCCTATCATACAAACACGAGTTAAAATTAACAACAGTGTTAGAACAATTGCTCCTTTAGGTAGTTGATCTGAGAGGATTTAAGATTTCATTTGAAAACACAAAAACAACAAAACAAATTTGTTTAATCACACTTTTAAGTGTGATTTATATTTTTAAAACTATCCAAATTCTATCAGGTTTAAAATAATAAATAATCCCTTTTAGTAATTAGACCTTATTCTATACTATTTTTTCTTTTAAGATTGTAAGGTCGCTCGATTTTTATTTATGAAAATCATGTTTACTGCTTTGGAATCAAGCTTTGTAGTTTCGGCTTAAGAATGGATAAAATAAGTTTTATCGTTTGTTTTTGTTGTTTTTGTTTATTTATAAAATATCTGTTTGGTATATACTTTTATTATATGTAATTGATAGACAAATAAGGTGAGTATTTAGAAAGGAGAATTTAAATGTTAGACAATTTTAAACATCAAGTCTATTTTATAAATTAGTAATACTAAACTAAATAATTCACAGTTACTTACATTTGCATCCTATTAAGAAATGTTCTTTTTCTTATAAAAATAAATAATATTTCATTTCTTAAAATAAATTATGGATTAAGATATTAAAAAGAAATATAAAAAATAGAAATAAATTTAAGATAGTATCTAGGGGTTAGTTTCTTGCTTTATATACATTCAGCGCTTATCTAATATGTTTGTGGCTACCCAACTATGCCTGTTTAATTAATTAAATTCAACAATTGGTACACTAGAGAAACACAGCCTATTGATCCTTTCGTACTAGAAGGTCTTCCCCTTTTTACTATTTATTTCTTCAGAAGATAGGGACCATACTGACTCACGTCGTATTAAACCCAACTCGCGTACCCTTTTAATCGGCGAACAGCCGAACCCTTCCAAGCTTCTTCACCTGGAGGATAGGATGAGTCGACATCGAGGTGCCAAACAGCCAGAACAATATGTACTCTTACCGGCTATCAGCCTGTTATCCCTAGCGTAACTTTTATCGATTGATCCCCGTCTATTCCATAATATAGCGAGGGGTCACTATGCCCTACTTACGTATCTGTTTGACTTCTAAGTCTTTCAGTTAGATATGCTTTCCGCCATTATACTATTCAAAACCTTTCACTGGTTTATTGATCTCCATTCAATTTCTAGCTATACCTTGTAATAATAAAACAAATTTGTTTAAGTTTTATTTTTATTTAATTCTTTTTAAAATAAAATATTAGAGAATTCAGATTTTTGTCTGTATATTATAATTTTGATATTTTTATAATATTATAAATTTTATAAAATCTTTGGATGTACTTTGCTACTTTTTTAAAGACGACCGCCCCAGTCAAACTACCTATTAGTCATTTCTTCCTTAAATTTCAATTTATAAGGTAAACAAAGATTTAATTCAAATTTGAAGGTTTTCCAAAATTTGTCTATCGACATCCCTAATTACTATTAATTGAATTTAAATCAATGTAATAACTAACTATAGTAAAGCTGCATAGGGTCTTCCCGTCCCTCTGAAGACAGCGAGCATCTGCACTCGCAATTCAATTTCACTGAGCAAGTTGTAGAGACAGTGAGACCATCGTTACATTATTGATACAAGACCACATTTAATGGCCAATTTATTTTGCTACCTTAGGATCCTCATAGTTAAGACCGCTATTAACCAGATTTTCGATTAGTAACTTTAAATTACCTCTCTTATATTAATGGCATTGAGCAAATTTCATCCAGAATACTATTATCTTAATCATTGCTCTGAATTGTGTTTTTAGTAAACAGTCGTGGCCTCCGATTTTATTATACTATATAATTATATAAATTATGGCTAATCTAAATTTTATATAGTTTCTCTTATTGTCAAACTTATGAGAACAACTTGCCGAGTTCCTTAACAACTTTTAGCTCTACGCCTTAGTATACTCTACTTACGAACCTGTGTCGGTTTAGGGTACGGTAGTATTATATATTTAATTTTCCTGATCTATTTTAATTTACCATATAGATTTTCAATATATTACTCATCAGTCAAAACTTTGGTTCTGAACCTTAGAGGCCGCATTAACATAAGGTGGTTTAACCTTTCCTTATAACCCTTTCGTTTTCGGCGAGAAGTATTATAACTTCTTTTACGTTACTCATGTCAGCATTATCTCTTCAGTTATTTACAAACAATGAAACACTGTTTATCATCAATTATACTGAATGTTCTACTACCTAATTTATAAATATAAATAAATTTATATTAATAATTAACAGAATATCGGTTGATTATTTAAGACCCGTTAAATTTTTGGCGCAATAGTCTAAGGGCTGCTACGTTGTTACAACGGTCATTAAAAGATAGCGACTACCAGGCTCACTTTACAGCTGCATTCAATCTATTACTTCCTTAAATTTCACTTAATAATCATTCGGGACCTTGATTCATGTTCTCGGCTGTTTCCGTCTTGACTATTCAACTTATCATGAATAGTCTGAATATCTATTATCAATTTATGTTATTCCGAGTTTCGTTTCCATTGGTAAGATTTTCTAGATCCCCTCAACCTAAACGTTTAATAATATATATTATTAGTTGGGAATTACCGTGCTGTACCTCCATAAATTTTTAAATAGATGTCATACTAAAATATGTTTCGTAGAAAACCAGCTATCACCAGTTCAGATTGGCATTTCACCGCTTTCCAAAACTCTTCGGAGAATTTTGCAACATTCAACCGTTCGATCCATTATAATCTGGTTTTAGAAAGATCAACTGGCTTCGGGTCTAATAATAGTAACTATCCCAAAACTATTCTTTGTAAATAAATCACTTATATCATAAATAATGTTTTAAGTTATAAGGAATTTATTCTATTTTATTGTAGTAAAATATTTTAAAAATATATTATTTTTTTATACAAATAATTTAGTCGCTTTCGCTAAGGCTAATTAACCTTGCTACTATCATTAACTTACTGACCCATTATGCAAAAGGTACGTCGTCATTTTAGATTATAAAACTTCGACTGCTTATAGAATTACTAATTCAAGACTATTTCATTCCGTTATACAACGAACTATTTCAACTTTTCCTTTACAGTACTTATCACTATCGCTAAATTTATTATACTTAGCCTTAGAGGATGGTTCCCCTTTATTCCGACAAGTTTACTCTCATCGTACTTAATTTGTGTTTTGTTTTTTGAATATTTTACAGGACTGAATACCTTCTTTGGAAATTATTCTATTTTAATAAATTTTATAAAATAATTAAATTATAATTAATGATATTCCAACTTCAGTAACTATGTTTAATGTTTTATTATTTCAAATAATTCTAAAAATATCAGGCTAATCCGATTTCACTCACCATTACTTTCGGAGTCTCGGTTGATTTCCTTTCCTTTCCTTATTACAATGTTTTGCTTCAGGAAGTATTAATATTTAGGTTTCCCTTAGGATCGCCATAATTTGTTTACTATTAATATAATTATTAATAAGTTTATGGCTTTTGGTTTAAACCTCCTTTTTAATAAATTTGCTAGTTATCCTTAATAATTCCTTTAAATTACTTTGATGTTTTTACTAAATTGTCATCTATACTTTTAATTTAACAAATTATTTTAAAACTATCTATTTTATTATTTCAAATAATTCTAAAAATATTTCTTAGTTCTAAAAGTTTATTAAAATTGCAAATAAAGTTAATCCTCCTATGTTTGGTTCACATAGATATAATAATTTTAAGATTTCCCGCTCACCCACTTACCATAATATAATAATCCTTCATAAATTGTGGTAAATTATATTTTTTTGTTTTTTGTTATCACCACTTAATTCTCATTTTATTAGCACTATGCTATCTGTTATAAAAAGTACAACAATACTAATGAAAATAAATAAATAATAAAAAATTTTAAAACTTTTCTGAGAAGCATTTCTACACATGAAATGTTCTTTCAATAATAATATTTCCAGAAAACTATTTATTAATAAAATGAACAGATCTAACTATTTTTATTTTAAAAATTTATGATATGTTTGATTTTTAAATTTTCTTAATAACTTAAGCGGAGATTCTTTATACACCGTAGTCCCCATAATTACTGAAAAGGAAATCCTGAGGACCCATACATGGTATTAGGTAGAACTTTTTTAGTATCTAAATTTAGTCTTCCTAAAACTATCTTTCATCATATACACTCTAAAACTTTGAATGTTTAGAATAATTTGATGTTAATTCTTTAGAAGACCATAAATTAGTCTTTAAATATACAAAAGTTATTATTGACTTAGATCAATTTAATAAAAATATATAAGTTCATAAATAATTAATTTTATATTTAATTTTATAACGTTTTACCTCATTTCAAGGATTAATTACCTATTGGTATAACTCAGAAAATTCGAACATTTCTGTTTTGGTTCGATTCCTATTAATTCTATGAAATTCACCTTAACTATATAGGGTTTATTATCAAGACTAGATTTTTCACTAATATTTATGTAATAATTAAAACATTATAACTTAATCTTTGAAAATTAATTATAAACAAATTTTAATTTGTTTTTTTGTTTTTATAATTTTTATAAATTTTTGATATAAAAATATATTTAAATAGCTGAAAAAAGGAATTGAACCTTTGTTTTACCGTCATGAATGGTAAGTTTTAACCATTTAAACTATTTCAGCTTAATTAATCTAATTAAATAATTAAGTTAAATTAATTATTCAATTATAATTAAATGAGTTAGAAGGAAAATATATCTACAAAACTAATTAAGTTCAGATATTTTATTAAAACATAATTTTTCTAATTTAATTTATCTTTAAAAAAAATATTTGATAAATAAAATATTACTGATACATTCTAAATATTAATAAGTCTAAGTATAGGAATTAAAGATCTCTCATTAAAATAAATAAACAAATATAAACAAATTTAATATTAAATTAACTTATTTATAGTTAATTATAAAAAAATTTTTAATTAAAATTACAAAAAGTGTTTGATAGAATTATATTTTATTTATTTTAATGAATATTTTTCTATTTTTTTATCCATAGATTATTCTATTTTTTAATATACATTTAAATTTTTTATATAAACTTTTTATATATAATTTAAGGTTTATATATAGACCTAGAACCTTAACTTAAAATTTAATATTAAATTAAATTTTACAGATTTAGATATCATAACTCAATTTTAATTTAAAATATTATTTATATAATATAAAACTTATAAAATATTTTATTTTTATTAAGGGTAAAATCAGAGATTTGAACTCTGAACAGCGTCGCCACAAAACGTTATTTTGCCAATTAAACTAATTCTACCTTATTTATAAAATTTGTTTAGATTAATTAATTTATATTTGATTAATCAGTAAATTAATTTAGTTAACATAAAATTATATAAAGATTCTTTTAAATTTGAATACTCTTTTAAAATATAAATATAAATTAATAATAAAAAAAGGGGGTAAATTTAAACAAAATAATGGTATAAAAATTATAAATTTTATATTTATCAATAATATAATTTAATAAATTTTATATTTATTTATATATAAGATTTATAATTAATAATAATATTTAATTTTTATCTGTAGCTAAATCCATTAAAGTATTTTCTGCTATACCAATGATAGGAACAATAATTAAAAATCAAGCAAAGTAAAATGTAGTAGCAAATTGTCCTACTTCTACAAAAGGGCTTTCAGGATGTTGAGAACCAATTCACATTAATATTCCAAAATTTACAATAAAGAATCAATGAGCTAATTTCATAGCTGGTCTAAATTGACTACCTCTTATTCTAGATAAATCTGTTAAAGGTAATATTAATAAAATTAATAATGAACCAAACATAGCTATTACTCCTAATAATTTATTAGGGATAGATCTTAATATAGCATAAAATGGTAATAGATCAAATAATATATATTATTTAGGATTTATTTTGTAAAGCATATCTTTATGCATATACTGAAATATATGGTTTCTTACTAATATAATACTTTCTTCTCAAATATAAATTCTATAGCCTTTTTTATGGTTATGAATAGAGCATTTTACAAGAAAGTCAGGTTTAAATAAATTTTCTAAAGTATTTTTTAATAAAATTACTTCTTCATATGAAAAATTATATGTACTTAAATGTAAACCTTTATTTTGAAGAGAACCATCATCCATAATTCAATAAGCTAGTCCTCTAGGAGTTAATAATTGGTTTATATTCAAAGGTACAATTTTTTTATTTTGTGTATTATAAAATAAATTTCTATAATAAGTAAAACAAGGTAAAGTTAATGTAGCAAAATAAATTGAACTATAAGTATTTTTAGTTCTTTTATCTACGAAAGATCTTGATTTAGCTTTAAATTCTTTAGATACAAAAGGTCTAAATAAATCCAATATGTGATAAAAATAATTTAAATGATGTTCTCTTAAACTACTTTGACCATATATAAATCTATTATTACCGAATCTACATTGTAAATGACCATCTCCTAATAATAAACCAATTAGTATTTCATTTAATGGACTATCTATACTGAATTTTGATCTTTCGCCTTTAGTTAATCTTTTGTTAACAGAAGTCGTGTAATTTTTTTTACATATTAAACTTACAGAAGTTATCAGATCAAATTTTTTATAAATATATATACCCATAGATTTTCAAAAATGGCTGGACTATATCTTCATCCTTTAATTAAAAATATAAAGGAGCTTCACGTGTAGTCTCTGAGGATCCTACTTAAAATTACAAATATTTTTTTTATACTTATTGTTTAATTGTCAAATAAAATTAAAAATAACGATAAAGGGTAATGTAAACAAAACAAATAGATTAAAATTAATAAACAAAACAAAAAACAAAAATTTATACTTTTGTCTTGTTTACTCTTTTATTCTATTGGGAATTTTAAAGAAAAGGGGGTAATATTTTATAGAATAAATTTTAATTTATCAAAAATTATAATAGAAAATTTACAATAAAGAATAAGTTATGAATTCAAGTTGTAGATTACAATAGTTCTATAATAGTAAGTAATAAGTCATTAATTCAATTTGTAGCTAAATCTTTTTCTGAAAATAAACATATTAATTCCATCATTTCTTCTTGAGTTACTGAATGTTCAGCCATTTCTGTACTATATAGGCTACAGAACTCAAATAATTTTAATTCCTCAATAGGACAAATATTAAAATCTACATCAGGCATGATAAATTCAACATGTTTAAACTTACTTACAAAAGATGGCATGAAAAAGAAATCTGGATCATTTATTATTTCATAAAAATCAGCTGAACTAGCACTATCATAAGCAGATATATTCTCATAATCAGATTCTGTATCAAAATCACTGTCTGTTATAAAATCTTCTATGTTTGAATTAGATACCATATTTTCATTATTAATAGTTTCTATCTCTTGATTTGTTAAAACTTTTCTATTATTAGGAAGATTAGCTATATAATTACTTCTAATTAAGTAATATACTGAATAACTTAAGATTAGTCCACAACCGATATAAATTCCATAATCGAATAAATTATTATTTGATATTAAATTATCAATCATTATTTTTGTTTTTTGTTTTTTAATAGCGTCTAAAGTATATTATATTTAAAATAATATACACTTTTATTATTATTTATTTTGTTTTTTATTTGTAATTTTGTTGGTTTCCTGCTGATTGTCCATTGTATTATCTTTAAGATTTTAACTGTCATAACTATGATGAGTACTTAAAGCTTTAGGAGTTTCCAGCATATAGTAAAGTATATTTTTCATAAGATTACTCTTAAGCATGACATCTAACATATCATTCAGGAACTATAGAAGGAGGTGTGCTCATAGGATTAGCTGGAATATAATTATCACTATGTCCTAATAAATTAGGATAGAAGAAAACTATAACAGATAAAGCTAAGAAAAATGCAAAAATAGTTACAAGATCTTTAAATGTAAAATAAGGATGCATTGCATATCTATCTCCATTAGAAGAAATACCATTAGGATTATTTGATCCATGTGTGTGAAGAGCCATTAAATGAGCAACAACTAAAGCAGCTAATAAAAATGGTAATAAGAAATGAAGAGAGAAAAATCTATTTAATGTAGCATTACTTACACTAAATCCTCCTCAAATTAATTCTACTAAATCTTGTCCAAAGAAAGGTACAGCAGATAATAAATTAGTAATTACTGTGGCCAAATCTTAAATTTACTTATTCTAGCCTAAGCTTTATATGTTTAAAACAAGTAAATCATGTACATTATAATTATCTTATTTAAAATAATTGTATTAGAAATTTTAAGGGTAATGTAAACAAAACATACAGAAAAGAAATATTTTATATACTTTTGTCTTGTTTACTCTTTTATTCTAATAACTAAATTATATAAAAAAAGGGTAAATTTATTTGGTTAAATGATTAATTTAAATTAATTATATATATTTAGTTAAATTTTTTATAAAAATCTAATAATATATAAATTAATTTCATCAAAGACTATCCATGATAATAAGTTATAATAAGAAGAATTAACTCATTAATACTGTTTGTAAATAATTCAGGAACTGAAAATAAATCAATTTTTTCTATTAATTCTTGTTCAGTTACTCCATGAGCTGCAATTTCTTGATTATATATACTACTTATTTCAAAAAAGTTTTAATTCATAAATTGAAAATGCATCTAATACATCTAAATCTATATTTGGTGCAAAAAATAGATCTAGATCAGTTATATCTCATTCTACTGAACTTTGATAATCAGATAGGGTATCTACATCTTTATCAAAAAATCACTGTCAATTACACTTTCATAATTAGATACAGTGTCTAAATTTTGATCATCTAATTCCCTGTCAGTGAAATATTCTATATTTTCTGAAGGATTATTATTATGAGAATTATTCTTATGAAGATTATTCATATGAGGATTATTCATATGATTTGTTCTAATTAAACTATATAAAGTATAACTTAATAATAATCCTGAAGTTGCTAAGATTCCGTAGAAGATTAAATTATTTTCAAATATTGTTTAAAAATTTATATTCATTTTTTTTTTTTTATATTTACTATTAATGTGACAATGTCCAATATAATTTAAAATTATTTTAAATTATAAAGGGCGATCCTATAATAAAATCTAATATTATTGTGAATTGTAACCTAGATATTAGTTATTTAATTAATTTTTATTATAAAATCTATTAAAATTCTAATATTTAGATTCTTTACTATAAAGAATGAATTTTGTTCTAAATTTTTAAATAAAGAGGGTAAAAGCCTAAATTAGACTTTTTTTAGCATTACTACTTTTTCATTATTTTGATTGACCCTTAAAATTTATAATACAAATATAATGCCTTGTGATTCATTATGATTTAATGAATGAATAAAGATTTCGACTGTACATTAAGCATCATTTCAGACACCTACTGATGATCCAGTCTGTCGCGATAATTTACTTTACCGACGGTCTTAATGCTAAACAAACATTTTTGACCTGTTTTCATCAGTATTGCTATAAAGTTTGTTATATAAATTTTTAGTAAAAATTGCTTTATATTTAACTTTATAACTATGTATGTTTTAATTTAATTTATATTTCATTTCAGGTATTATATATGGAGATACTAAATTTATAAGATCAGTCATAGATTCATTTCATATATAAATTAAATATTGATCTTTTTTTCCTGTTGATTGAATTGAAGCTTTGATATTGAAATTACTATTTAAAGCTTTTATTAGAAGTAAACAATCATTATAAGAAAAATAATTAGTATTTAATTTTAAACCTTTACTTACTTTAGCTCCATCATCCATAATTCAAATAGCTAAAGCTAATGGAGTTAAATATTCTTCAATACATTTTGGTACTTGTTTTATATTATTATTGTATCAAAGATCATATATTCAATTAAAACTAGTATAAGTTCAAGTTGAAAATCTTACTATTTTTCTTATTTTACCTTTACTACCTAATTTAGTGATAATAATAGGTAAATTAGGATTACAATAACCTAATTCAGATAATAATTTATGTAAGAACAATAAATATTTTACATGAACAGCTTCTTGATAGAAATGAAATCTAGTACCTATTCCTAATAATCTTTTTTCACCATGACCTTCTCCAAGTAAAGATCCAAATATAATTGAGATAACATCTTTATTGTGAGGTCCTATTCTATAAATACCTTTAAGTCTACTTATTTTAGGTTTAATCTTAAAATAAATAGGTGTTATAAATAATAAAGACAAATAAATTAAAAATAAATAATACATTTGAGGCTTATTAAGTAAACCTCATAAACTCATTTGACCATAAGGTAAAACATATCCTAAAAAGGCTATAGCCATCATTAAAATTAAAATTATTACTCCTATACTTCATAGTAATACTCTAGGTGATTTATAAGAACCATAATACAATCCTCTAGCTATATGAGCATAAACAAAAATAAAGAAAAATGAAGCTACATTTGCATGTGTATATCTTAATATTCAACCTGCATTAACATCTCTCATGATATGTTCTACACTATTAAAAGCAAAATCTACATGAGGTTGATAATGCATTGCTAAAAATACTCCAGTTAAAATTTGTATTATTAAACAAGTTCCTAATAATGAACCAAAATTTCATAAATAAGAAAGATTAGCTGGTTGAGGAGAATCTACAATATAAGAATTTAATAATCTTAACAAAACATTAGTTTTTAATAATCTCATTTGTATTTATATTTTTATTTTATTAATAATCTTTATTTTAATATTTTTCAAATTTTACATAAAATAATCTCTTTATATTTATATAAACTATTTAGTTTTGAAATATTATAAAGTATTAATTATGGTATTTTACCCTATTTTAAGAAATAGTTTCTAAAATTATCTTAAAGAATTTTAAATTTTTAATATTAAAATAAATTTTTAAGATAATAAATATAATTTAGTTAATTTTATAGTTAAATCAATATAATAATAAATTTAATAATTATAAGATTTTAATAATTGATAATTCAAATATTTTTATTAAATAATAATTAATGATTCATATTTTAACTACTCACTTGTTAACAATATAATTTTAATATTTAGAGAATTATTAAACAAATGTTTAATCTTCTAATATAGAGAATTGTTTAAATATTCTGACAATGTAATAAACAAAATAAACAAAAACAAATATTTTTTCATATTAATATAAGTTTAAGATAAGCCTAAGAAGATTTGAACTTCTATAAATTTCTCATCAAGAAATCATTTTACCATTAAATTATGGGCTTCAAATTATTAATTTTATTTAAATTTAAATAAATTATCAAGAGTAAAAAATATTAAAATTACAAATTTGAGAATTAAATTTTATAAATAAAGACCTATTTTAATACTTTTATATTAAGGGGGTAATTATTAATTAAATTAATATTTTAAAATATTATAAGGTTTAGATATAAATTGAGTTAAATAATATATATTAATTTTATATAATATTAACTATTAGCTTGATCAACTCAAGCTAAATAATCTTGTACAGAAACAGCTTCAACAACAATAGGCATGAATCCATGTCATACTCCACAGATTTCACTACATTGACCGTAAAATGTACCAGTTCTTTCAGCTATAATTGAAGATTGATTTAATCTTCCTGGTACAGCATCAACTTTAAGCCCTAATGAAGGTACTGCGAAAGAATGTATAACATCTGCTCCAGTTATAATTAATCTAATATGACAATCTACAGGAATAATTACTTTATTATCAACATCTAATAATCTAAATTGACCTAATTCTAAATCAGATTCAGGTATCATATATGAATCAAATTCTATAGATTCTCCACTTTCAGTTACATAATCTGAATATTCATAACTTCAATATCATTGATGACCTACTACTTTTATAGTTATTGTAGGTGATATTACTTCATCTAATAAATATAATAATCTAAAACTTGGAAAAGCTATAGCTATTAAAACTAAAGCTGGTGTGATTGTTCATATTAATTCTATTAATGTTCCATGATTTAAATATTTATGAATAATAGGTGAATTTTTTATATTAAAATAATATATTGTAGAACCTAAAACTCATAAAACTCCTACACAAATTACTATTAAATAGAAAAATATAGTATTATGTAGTTCTATTATTCCAGTAAATCCTGGTGCAGCACTGTCTTGAAACCCTATTTGTCATGGTTGAGGAGCATCGTTATATATAGTATTAAATATTGATAGTGTTATAAACATTTTTGTGTTTTGATTTTATTTTTTCTCTCTTAGTTTAATACTAATCTTTGTAAATAATTAAGTTTAATTATTAACAATAATATTACAATTTATTATAATATATAACTTATAAGTATTAATACCTTACAATTAATTTGTATTATATTTAAATATTTTATTGTTATAAATATTATATTTAAATGATTCTAAGATTCGCCTTATTCAATTATTTCATATATTTAAACAAATTATCATAAATAATAAATATATTTTAAATATAAAAATCTTAAGTATATTGTTTAATATAATTATTTTATACACTTTTATTATTATAACTTATATAAATAAATAATAATAGTAAATATTTTTTAAAGGGGGTAATTACATAATAAACCAAATTTAGTTTAAGCTAAAAAGGTTATAAATAAATTAAATTTATATAAAATATTTAATTAAAAATAAAATCATTAATTATAATTAAAATAATGATTATAGAATTATAGTTTAACTTATGATTTGTTACTTAATTTAGTAATATACATTCTTATTACTTGTTGGAAAGTAAATAATGGTAATACATATTTAGAAAATATATAAATTAAAGAAAGTAAAGTTAAAAATGAGAATGAAAATTGGTTAACAAAATAAAATGGTATTAATTGAGGCATTTAATATAATGAAAGATATAAAGATCTCAAATTAAACAAATGATTTATTTAATTTTTAGAGAACTGTCTCTGCGTTATGAGCAATTTTAAATTTATATTACTAAAAATAATAATAGAATTCTTTTAAATGAGACATTGATTAAATTTATATTAATAAATTATGTTCAGATTATTAGCTAATTTAAATTTATATTATTAATTAAAAAAACAAAAATAATATATTAGAAAGGGGGTAAGAATAATATAAAATATTAATTATAAATTGATTTATTATGATTTAAAATTAGAAGGAGATAAAACTATAATTAAAGCAGCGATATATATTATAAATAATCTTATTTCATTTAATAAAGAAGTATCTATTAATATAGGAGCAAAAATTAAGAAAATTAAAGAAAGTAAAGATAAAGTAATATAAATAGAATAAGTAGTTAGAACTCCAGTATCTAATTTACTAATATTTTTCCCTGTATTAGTTAATGTTTGAGATAAACCATAAGGTCCAACCATTTCTATAATACCTCTATCTAAGACTTTAGAAATTGTATAACTTAATTCTAAGCCTTTATTAATTATATAATTGTTATAAACTATATCAAAGAAATATTTACCATTAAAAAAAGTATATAATTTTTGTCCAATAAAATTATCAATTAAATCAATAATAAATGTTGGACTTTTATGATATAAAAATATTGCTAAACTAGCACCAAATAGTGATAGTAAAGCAGGTAATAATTTAATTATTAAAGGTAAACTAAATTCAGCTTCAATTAAAGAAATATTATTAGGTTTAATAAATATAGCATTACTGAAGAAATCACTAGCCATTCCTACAAATAAATCAGAGAAAATAAATCCAAAAAATATACTAAATAAAGCTAATAAAAACAATGGAATAATTACCTTATTGTTTGCTTCATGAGCATTTAAATAAGATTGTTTTGGTCCATTCGGTACACTTAAAAAAACTAAACAAATTAATCTGAATGAATAAAATGCAGTTAAACCGGCTGTTAAACTTCCTAATATGAAAGCATATGTTCCACTAAAACTATAATGACCGTAAGCTAATTCTATAATTAAATCTTTACTATAAAATCCAGTTAATCATGGTGTAGCTAATAATGATAACGACCCTACTAACATAGCTGTATAAGTAAAAGGTAAAATTTTTATTAAACCTCCTAATCTTCTAACATCTTGTTGATCTGAAAAACTATGAATTACAGCACCTGCACCTAAAAATAATAAAGCTTTAAAAAAGGCATGATTTACTACATGCATTAAGGCTACATTATATTGACTTAATCCTACTGCCATTACCATATATCCTAATTGACTTATTGTTGAAAAAGCAATTATTCTCTTTAAATCATTTTGAACTAAACCACAAGTGGCTGCAAAAAAAGCAGTTGTAGCACCAGTTAAAGTTATTACTAATAAAGCTGTACTACTGTACTCTAATAAAGGTGATGATCGTAATAATAAATATAATCCAGCTGTTACTAGAGTAGCTGCATGAATTAAAGCTGATACAGGAGTGGGACCTTCCATACTTCCTGGTAATCAGGAATGTAAAGGTATTTGAGCTGATTTAGCCATAGCACCAGTAATAAGTAGTAAACCTATAATTGTTATAGCTGTTTCGTTCATAAATGGAACAATACTAAATATTGTAGCATAATCTAAAGATCCAAATAAAGTAAATAATGCAAAAAATCCTATACTTAATCCCATATCTCCTACTCTATTCATAGTTAAAGCTAATATAGCAGCTTTGTTTGCTTGTATTCTAGTAAATCAAAAATTAATTAATAAATAAGAAACAATTCCAATACCTTCTCAACCTACAAACATTACAAAAAAATTAGCTCCAGATACTAAAACTAACATAAAAAAAGTGAATAAAGATAAATAAGAGAAAAATCTTTGATTATGAGGATCTTCAGCCATATAATCAGTTGAAAATATATGAATTAATGAAGAAATATATAAAACAGGAATAAACATAGATACAGTTAATTGATCAAATAGAAATTCTCAAGATATAGTCATATATTCTGAATCTATTCAATTAAATAAATAAACTGTTACTGGACTTGAATTTAATCCTACTTCATAAAAAGCAATAGTTGCTAAAATACTAGATAATATTAAACAAGTACAAGTTATTATATGAGATCCTGTTACTCCTATTTTTCGACCTAAAAATCCTGATACAAATGAACCTAATAAAGGTAAAATTAATATTGTTAAATACATTAAGTTTCTTGTCTAATTAAAATATTTCCTTTAATTCTATAAACTGCAACAATAATACTTAAACCTATTACAGATTCAGCTCCAGCTAATGAAATTATAAATATACTAAATATTTGTCCTATTCCATCATCAAAACTAAAACTTGATAATAATAATAACATAGTTACTGCTAATAACATTATTTCTATAGCAATAATCATTAATATTATATTTTTTCGATTTAAAATAAAACCTAATATTCCTATTAAAAATAAAAATAATGATAAATTCATAGTATTATCGTATTATAAACCCTTTGGGACTTGTATTAAATGTCTGATATTTATTTTATAAATTAACAATTTATAAATTATAAATATCACTTGCTAATTACAAATAAAAATTTAGTTTATTTGTTTAGCGGTTTATTCTTTTAATTTAGGAAAAATATAAAATTTTAAATTGTAAAGGGGGTAAACACACAAAAAATAACAAAATAAAATTATTTTATTTTATTTTATTTGAATATTAAAATTATTTATATATTAATTTCCACCTCAGTAATATACAGCTATAAATAAGAATAGTCAAACAACATCTACAAAGTGTCAATATAAAATAGCAGCTTCATGTCCTTGGTGATGTGTATCAGTTAAATGATAATTAATTATTCTAACAAAACCTACTAAAATAAATAATGTACCAATAATAACATGTAATCCATGTAAACCAGTTGAAGCATAAAATACTGTTCCATATACTGAATCACTCATTGTAAAACTAGATTCAGAATATTCATAATATTGTAAAGCTGTAAATATTATAGCAAAAATTATTGTTAACAATGTACCTAAGATAGCTCCTCTTCTATCTCCTCCAATTAAAGCATGATGACCATAAGTTACAAATGCCAAATTTTAAATAAAGACAATAATATTTTAATATTAACCTTTCTGTCTTTATCGCTGTAATGCTTTATTGAATATTTTTGTTTATTATTATTCCTAATTTGTAAGAATAATTAAGATTTTAGTGTTTTAAAGTTAAGAAAAATAAATGTAAACAAACTTACAAATAATTAATATTTGTATTTTAGTTTTGCTTACTCTTTTATTAAAAATTTGTGAAAGGGGGTAATTTAATTTATGAAAGGGGAAATTAAAAATTAATGAATTTATTTAAATAAGATAAGTAAAGAAAATAAGGCTAAACTAGATAAACAAAATAAACATATTAGAACTTCTATTATTAGAAATACAAAATTAACTTTTTTAAAGTAATTAATAAACCTAGTTAACTTTGGATATCTTTCTTCATAATTACCTTTTTGAATGAAATAATAAGCTGAAAAATAACCTAATACATTTAAAAAGCAAAGAGTAGCAATTAAACTTAACAAAAATACTGCATAAGCTAATTGAGTTACATCTGAATCAGAATTACTCACATCAATATTTAAATTAGTTAATATTCAAGTTAATAGAAAGGAGTGTTTGGTATTATTTTCCATTGGTACCTTGTTTACCAGAAATGTTTCTATCTCCTTTATTATTTTCTTTCTTATCTTTTTTATTTTTGTCGTTGTCTTCATTATTAGGTGAAGAAGATGAGCCTTTGACTCAATTATTATATAAAATAGTACTTCCTGCTGCACTACCTATTAATTTAGTGGCTGTATCTAATATTTTAGCTGCTCTTGAACTAGAAGCTAAATAAATAATTACAGTTATAAATACACCTTCAAAGACATAATAATTTAAAAAAGTGGAAAATAATGTACTAAAACAATCGATAGTTGTTAACAAAGTAGATGTTAAGTAATTTCATAAAATCATTGAATAAATAAAATAAATTTGATCTCTAATATTGAGAGAACTGTCTCTGCGTTATAAGCAATTAAAATGAGACATTGATTAAATTTATATTAATAAATTATGTTTAATATATGAAAAGGGGGTAAGAATAAGCAAATAGAATGATATATAAAATTTATAAATCTAGTAATTTTTTTATTATCAAAATAAAGAATTACTTATTAAAGATAAAACAGAAGGATCAGGTATTATTCAAGTTTCACACCCTGGTGTATCAAAGTAAAAACTTGGTTTATTGTTGATAAATTCAATAATAGTGTTTCAATCTTTACCATACATAGGATTATTTATAGTTTGAACTCCTTGATCTACTTTTGTTATTAATTCTACATTAGGAACCATTGGTATATTCATTGGTGGAATAGGTAAAACAGTTGTAATAGTTTGAGTCCCTACTTCAGAAGTGCTTCCTAAAACTGATATTTGATTAATGGATTCAGTTGGAGAAAATAAAGGTGTAACTGTATCAATTGAAGTTATATTGTCAGATACAATTTGACTAGGTCTATCTGAGTAGTCTTCTCAAGAATCTGTTTGAACCCCTTTATCCACATAAAATGAATTAATAAATGATTTAGTAAAACCATAAGTGATTAATCCAAGAGTAACAGCAAATGCCGTACCGAATACTAAGTCGTTGTCTAAAACATAATTGAATATTGTCATTTTGTAAAAAAAAAAATAAGTTTGTTGCTAAAATTTGTATTAAATCTTCATCTTTGCAGGATTAAATCTAATAACGAAGACGATTATATCATGAAGATTAATTAAAATTTAATTAATCGATTATTATTTAAGTCATTGTCTTTTGTGTATCCCTCTTTGGAGTCAAACCAAAATCAATATTTGATAAAATATCGTTCTACCGTTGAACTAAAGGGATTTACAAAGTTAATTATTTCTTAGAAGGAAATTCCATTTAGAATTTAGAGATGAATGAATTTCAGATAATAAATTTGTAATAATTTTAGAAAATAAAAATATTCTTTTGAAATAACAAAGAAATCTTGTTTAACAGATTTTGAAAATCCTGAAGAATTGATTATAACCGCTCTAACTTCGATTATGGTTACCCTTTTAATTCGAATTAGTTTTGAAAGGGGGTAAGTTTTAAATAAAAATTAAAATAAAATATTTTTACATGAAAGCTCCCAGCATATCTGCTATAGCTTCCGCTCTATCAGCATAATCGGCTGCTCATGTTGTTGTATTTAAAATAGGGGAATTTGCTGGCGAAGCTATTTGACTTGATTGTGAGTACATAGGGATTATTTCTGTAATTATCACAGTATCTCCAGTAGAGATAGTTTGTACTCCAGTATCTACATAATTAGATGCATGCACGCTCTCACTTTGTCAAATTGAACTTAATAAAGAAAAACCTAAGTGACAAGCTACACCTACAAACATTCCATAAAATAACACATCGTTATTTGAAAAAATATTTAAGTTTGTTAACACTAATAAATATTCTGACACCACGTATTTACTCCTCTATTTTTGAGTTTAAATTAAACAAAAATTTCAAAAAACAAACTTTATTTTTATTAGAGTTAAAGGGAATCGAACCCTAATAAGAAGTCTTGGAGTCTTCCAGAAGAAACCATTCTTCAATTAACCCTTTATCCATTTTTCATCTGTTATTTATTTAAATATTTTTACCATACCCTTTTACTTGGTATGGGGTTTTTAAAACTATCCTCTTCTAAATCTAAGTAATTAAACTTAAAAAGGGGGTAATTAATTTAATAATTGTTTTTTTTTTCTTAATTTTTCTTAACTTTAAAATATAATAAACTTCAATAAGCACCCTTGCCTGTTTTAAAATTATAATTAATTATTTTTAATTAATTATTTTTAACAGAAAATTCCGACTGTACATTAAGCAGCATTTCAGCCACCCATTAGTGAACCAGTCTGTAGCGACTTTACAATTAGCCGACGGTCTGGAAATAAAGATAATTTCTTTAACCGTTTTCACTGATGTTGCCCTAACAATAGTAGCAAATATATTGTTATTTATCGTTAATTTGAAAAAAATATTTTTGATTGCACATTGCATATTTTATTAACGGGACTATGAAATAAACCCAAATTTTATTTTTAATAATTAATTATTTTATACATCATTGTAGGGTGAATATGTGGTTTAACAATATCTATTAAATCATTCATAGATGATTTAAGAATATAAATATTATATTGATTTATTAAACCAGTTTTATGAATAGTCGATTTAAGGTTATATTTTTCTAATAAAATATTTTGTAAAAACTTTATTTCTTTTAAAGTAAAGCTATTAGTACAAAATTTTAAACCTTTATTTTTATATAAACTTCCATCATCCATAATTCAAATAGCTAAAGCTAATGGAGTTAAATATTCTCCTATGAAGTTAGGTATTACTTTTCTATTGTTGATATAAAATGAATCATATATTCAATTAAAACTTGAAAAAGTGAATGTTCTAAATCTAAAATAATAATGTATTAATTCAGTTTTATTTGATGTTCTAGTTTTTATTAAAGGAATTTCTTTTTTACAATATCCTAAATCAGTTAAAGAACTATGTAATCATAATAAATATTCACCATTACATTTATATTGATAAAATACAAATCTAGATCCAAATCCATGTTCATCTTTTTCCATATGACCATCTCCTAGTAAAGATCCTATTAATATAGACAATACATTTATATTATGAGGTCCTATTCTTTTTTGAGAATTAATTCTAGGAGAATTGAAAGGAAGTAAAGCTGAAGAAGAAACATTTCTCTGATTTCTATAAAATAAAGAAGAAAGTTTATTTCATTTTTGGCACTTAGTACCCGATGATAATAATAAAATAGTATTTAATAATGGTATTGCAAAAGGATCTAAAGGTGTTATACCTTGTGGAGGTCAAACTCCTCCTATTTCTATTGTAGGAGATAAACTAGAATGGAAGAAAGCTCAGAATACACTTAAAAAAGCAAATACTTCACTAATAATAAATAATACTACTCCAATAGTTAAACCTTTTTGAACTTGTATTGTATGATGTCCTAAATAAGTCATTAAACCCACTATTTTTCAATAATGGCTGGACTATATCTTAAATAATAAGTTATCGCTTAGCTAGTTAGTTAAACCTCAACCGGCTTATTATAGCCAAAAACAAAAACAAACAAACAGATACAATAACGTATTAAATCTTCGCGTATAGTCTCTGAGGTTCCTACTTATAATAACACCTGTTATAAATTTTAAATTAGAAACCAAAAATAAGAAATAAAATAAGAATATATGTAAACAAAACTATTATTTAATAGAAATACTGATTATCAGTTTTGTTTACTCTTTTATTTTGTTAAAGAAAAAGGGGGTAATTATTAAAATAGAATAATTTAATTAAGTTTTAAATTAAAACCACTAAATAAATCCCTCACAATTTAACTAATTTGAAATTGAGTGTACCCTTTAACTTGAGAATAAGCTAAAGTATTTTCTATAATTGCATTCATTCCTAATACTGATTCAAATTCAACTAATTATGGATTCTGTGAAGGAACTTTTGCATTAGCGGGATTAGAGATTGTATCTATATAAGATGAATCTGATAATAGAGCTATCATTTATGTAATTATTATAGTATTACCAGTACGACCTGTTGATATAGAAGTTATACCTAATCTAGATATTGTAAATATACAAATATATCTAATTACACAGATACCAGAATACAAACTATACCTACTGAAGATACTGTTGTAACAGGGGTGATACCTTCAATTAAAATTTAAGTTATTGAAGTTGCATCTATAGATGTAGGAGAGAAAGATGTAATAGTATCTAAAGAAGTTAAACTATCAGAGGTAATTTTACTTGGTCTATTTGAATAATCTTCTCATGCATCAGTTTGTACTCCTGTGGTTGTATATCTATTATTATCTTGTCAACCAGAACTTAAGTAAGATAATCTTAAGTGGCAAGCTACACCTGCAAATATTCTCTAAAATATGATGTTATTATCAAAGATATTATTTAATATTGTCATTTATTTTAATTTATAATTTATAATTTATTTATCTTATTTTTATTATCAATCTACTTTAGTCTATAATATAATTTCTCATAATATATAACTTGTTGACATTTGTTGACATTATACTTTATATTATATAACTTACTAATAATTTAATATAAATAATTCACCTTATTTAATTATCCCATAAAATTTAAAAGATATTAAATCTTCTAAATTGATTCTGGTCCCTCTTTCCTCAACCTCCCATAATTAAATAATCTTAAAAATTAAATAAAGACTTCTGTATTTATTGTTCCTTTTAATTTTAATATATAATTTAATGAAAAGGGGGTAATACATTAAACAATTGTTTCTTATTTTATCTCTTTTATTTTAATTTAAAACCGTCAATGTGATTATGTTGGTTTCCTGCTGATTGCCCAATCTTTTGAATTTTTACTTAATAAAGTACCAAAAGCTCTAAGGGGTTTCCAGCATATAGCGAAGTTTATAGAAGGCACATAATATTTTAGGTATACAACTTAAAGTTTAAAAAGAAAAGACTAAGTTAATTAGCTTATTTAGCCTGCTGGTAGATAGCCAATATTTATTTTTTGTTTTGTTTTGTTTTGTTTTAATTTTATTTTTATAAATTTCCTGCTGACTAAATAACAAGGTTAAAATTAAAAAGTTGTCTTTTACAATAAATTTAGATAATCAAATTTCAATCTTTTCTTTAGTTTTACTTTTGCAGTATATACGATTTTGTAAAATGATAAAGGATAATTAAAATTTTAGTACCTTCTGTTATAATATCTCTAAATCAAAGTATCATACCAAAAACTGTTAAAGTAAACCCTAAACTTATTAATTGTCCTCCATAAGTAAAACCTTGCATATACATAACTGCACCTAAAGTTAAACTTAATAATGAAAAACTAACTAAGATAGGTCATGGAGATGGATCCACTAAATGATAAGGGAAAGATTGAAATTGATTTCTATTTATTTTATTCATTATAATTTTAATTATTATTTTTATTTTTACTAAAGTGTAATTATTATTTATCTATATATAAGATAAAATATACATAAATTAACAATTTGTTTTTTGTTTTTTATATCTAAAATTTTTAGATATGATTAGTTACTTAGAATGTTAATTTGATTAAAGTTGTAATTAGTTTAATCTCTTTTAATATTATTTTAACCCCAAAATATTAGATATGATTTAACAAAATAAATATTTAATATTTTAATTAATAAAAATAATATGAACAAATTATAAACTCTATTAATTAATCATTAATGGCATGTCCAGTTTTAATAGTAATACTAAAAATACCTCTTTTATTTTTATTAAGAGATCTATTAGTATTAATTAATCTAGCATTAGTTCTAGCTAAACTACCTTTTTGAATTACTTTAGATTTAACTCTTCTTTGCATATTTTGTGTTAAAACTCTACCTGCTAATTTAATATAAATTCCAGATAAGAAAGAAGGTATTTCATTATTACTATTAAATTCTTTATTAAAGTTTTTAATTTTACTTACTTTAAATAATTTCATATGAATATGTCTAAATTTAATAAAGTTACTTAAAATACCAACAAGATTAGCTAATATATTACTTTCATTTTGTGGAGAATATATTCTAATTAATTCTAATTCTACAGATTTATTAAATAATTTACTTATTAATTTAACTAATAAATTTAATTTATTAGAATATAGAATTAAAAATTTAGAATATAGATTACTACTGTAATATTTTATATTTAAAGGTTTTCAATAATAGAATAATGTAATTTTTATTAAATTAGGATTAATTGAGATTATAGGTTTACTAATTATACTAGACATATTAAGAAAAGCTGATTTACATATTATATATAAATTATGTAAATTTTTATTTATTTGTTTATAAGGTTTATTAGTAAATGTAAAAATATGATTAGTAAAACTTGCTAATTTAGAATTAAATGGAATAATTAATTTTATATATTGTAGTTCATTCATAAATATTTTATTTGATTCATTTAAATTTATTTTTGTTATTCCACTATCAGAATTTTTTAAACTTTCTGAATTAGTTTGATTTAAATTAAATTGATCTTTATTTAATAAATTTAATTGAGATTTATTTGTATTAATTATCTCATTACTTAAATTAATAATTGTTTGTGATATTATATTAGCTTTTTTACTATTTACATTTTTTGTATTTTCTAATTCTATTCCCCTGTGTCTATTATTAATATTTTCTAAAGAGATATAAGATATTTCTCTATTTATATGTTTTTTTAAAATAGGTAAACCGTATATAAGACTTAATCTTATATTTGAATTATTATTTTTATTCATACTTAAAATTTTTATACGACTATTAATGTGACAATGTCTAAATTAAGCATTAACTTAATTTAGGGATTATAAATTTATTATAATCTATCTAGATTTATAAATAGAAATAATTTATAATCTAAATCTTAATACTTATTTTATTTAAATAATTAATATTTATTATTTAAATTATACTTTATAAAATTAATTAACTAAATATCCTTTACTTTTAAACCTTTTAATGAGTTTAATTCCATTATCTATTTATGATGGTAAACGAGTTAGTTAATTTTGGTGTTTTAAGGGGGTTAAAATTGTAAAATAATAATTTACTTTAAGTAATTTTAATTTATTCTTAAGATTATTATTATATTAATTTTAAAAAATCAAAAATTAAGAATATAATAATAAGAAAGCAATCATTAAAGAGAATAACCCTGTAGCTTCTGCTAAAGCGAATCCTAAGATTGCAAAACTAAATAATTGACCTCTTATTTGAGGGTTTCTAGCTGTTGAAGCAATTAATGAAGAGAAAATTAAACCAATCCCTGCTCCAGCTCCAATTAAACCTGAGCAAGCTAAACCTGCACCAATGTATTTTGCTGCTGCTAACATTTTTGTTTTAACAATTTTATAATAGCGTCTAAAGTATATTATATTATATTATCCATTCTTCGCAGAGTGCACGGGCACTCTGGGCTGCCTGGAGCTCGCCTTCAAGGGCACAGATCTTGCCCTTGTATTATATTTATAATAATATACACTTTTATTATTATTTATTTTGTGTGTTTTATAATAAAATTAATAAATAATAAAAACAAAATATAAAATCTTTAAAAGATTTCTCAAAATTTACAAAAGCTGATTTAATCAGTAAATATCAAAAATTACAAGATAAAAAAGATAATAATCAATCTTTTCTCAAAAATTAATCGAATTATTCCTATTTTTAAAATCTTTTCTCTTGAAAATTACTTTATTAACTGTATTGATTTAATTATTTCGAAAATATAAATTATTAAGAAATATTTTCGAAATAATTAATGCTACTATCTTAAGTATCTTTGGATTAAGTTTTGTGGATATTTGAGGATATGATTTAATGAAAGATTGTGTCTCTTATCTGAGAAGTAACCCAATTTACATATGAATTTCTACTCTGTTAAGTTCTAAAGATGAAATTAAATCTAAAATACCCTCCAGCGAAAATGGAACCATGAAAAGATTTGATTGAAATTCAACAAATACGACGAGAATGGGCGCTGAAAACAGTACAGAAAATAGATGATTTGATCGATTGAATCAAAAAAGAGAATTAGAACCAATTAAAGAAGAATCTAACAATAACAAATATTATATTATTGCATTATTACTATTAGCTGGACTAACTTTCTGATATTTTGGAGATGAGATTTTACCACATTTTCCTGGTGGTTTTCCTAGATGAAAACCTAAATCTTATGACATCGATCCAAAAGGGCATATTAATCTTCCTAATGTTCCTATTGAAGAAAAAACTTGATGGGAATCTATTAAAGATTGATTTGATATCAATAGATGAAGAAATAGAAATCCAGAAAGTTTAAGTGAAATAGAATTATAAAATGTTGATACAATTCAAAACAATTCAAAACAAAAATCAAATGATTCTTTATTTCAGAAATTTATTGAAATATTCCTATTATTGAAATCTATTATTCTAAAAATCACACTTATTGCCTTATTAATTAAAATATTTAAAAAATATAAATATATTAGACAGTTTTTAAAATTTATGAATGCTTTAATAGTAGGTTTATTTGGATTTAGTATCTTCGATTTATGAGGATTCGATTTATTTAAAGGGTGAATGGGTTGAGTAAGAGAAACTGCCGTGTACATTTGATTCGCAGCACTAATTGCTACCAAAGGTTATACAAAAAGAGCGGAAAGTGAATATGGATGAGAGGTGAAAGGGGTTGATCGAAACACAACAAGCCCGACGAAAAGAGATATTAGAAACCGTTGAGAAAACACGGGTGATAATAGAGGATTTGATTGAAACACTCCAGAAACCACCGGAATAATAGATGCTAGTGATGATAACACTTACATTTACTTACTTATGTTGTTAATAGTAGCAGGTTTTGCTTATTATTATCGAGATGATTTGTACGATGTTGGAAATACATTAATTAATTGATTCCGAAGAAGACCAGATAATCCACCGACAGATAGCCCGTTGATTCAAGATCCAAACCCTGAAGGATTTCCATACATTGAAGAAACTGTTAATAGAAACATTTTCGATAGAATCAGATATGTAATTTGAGGGGATCCAGAAGCACAAGGTAAATTGAAAGATTCTGTTAAAGATAAATTCTATGGAATTAAAGATAATACCAGTCAGGAAACAATTACTCCGATGGCCTCATCATCAAAAGTTAAATTAGATTCTCGAGTAACAAATTCTGAGAATCCTATAGCATCAACTTCTAGGGTGGAATCAGGTTCAGATTTAGCTGAATATTTCAAAGATGATCCTGCAACATTACAGAAATTGAGTAATTTTGAACAAACATTAAAAAATAAACATATGTTTGGAAAAGGAAAAGAACCATCAATTGCTGATTTGGATGATGCTTCTAGCAATAGATCAGTTTTTGCACAGGTTATAGGAGAAAATCTTCTTAAATTTGAAGATGAAGCTAGTACATTAATGAGATTTATTAACAAATTCATATCTCATCAAAAAATTGGAGATTTCCCAAATGTCGCAATTCAACAAGCAATTTATTACTCATTAAGATGTACTTTAGCAAAACTATCTTTAAATACTAAACTATATGATAAGTGATTGTATGAACCAGGTGTTGAAAACAAAATAGATCAGTTTATTGCTTTAGAAGACGATGTTTACCAGGAAGATGCAGCAAAAGTTGAGGAACAATTAGTAGATGAAGGGGTACACACTTGAATGGAAGATACAAATATAACTCAGAATGTTTCTCCTACTCCTCAATCACCTGTTGAAACTGAAATAGTTGAAACACAAGCTCAGGTTGAAACAGAAACTCTTCAAATTGAAACTGAACCTTCGCCACCACCATCTAATTCCGGATTTGGTTCATTATTAGAACAAATTAAAGCTAGAAGAAATAGTATAGCGGGTTCTCCAGAAGGTGTTAATGAAACAATTGCAGGCGTAGAACAACAATCAACCCTAATCGAAACACAACAAACAGCATTGAATTCAGAGTCTAGTTCTAGAATGAGTTTATTTGATCAAATTAGATCTAGAAGAAGAAATGATGAACACATTGTTGGGTCTCCTGTTAGAGAAACTGTTGAAGAAATAACTCAAGATGATCAAGATAATTTCTTATCAACACCAGCTGTTGAAATTGTTGAAAGTGTGAATCAAACAGAGGAAATACAAACATCTGAGAATGTTGTTGAAGATAGTATTGTTGGAAGCCCTGTTGTAGATACTAGCCAAATAATTGATATCAATAATCAATTTGAAGAAACTCTAGCTCTATTTGACGATGAGGATGACACTGTAGTTCAAGATAACAGTCTACCAGATAATAAATCGCAAGTCGAAGAAATAATTAATTCCTGAGATAAAGTTAAAGTTGATATTAACGAAGATTCCATTAAATTAGAATTTGGGGATATGTGAAGATATTGTTCAAAAATTGAATTTGATACAATTAACAATCCTTTAATAAGTTATGATTTCGATCCTATTTTATTAAACTCTAATGAAATGGATAAAGGGAATATTTCCGAAACTTTCAATCTTGCAGATCTAGTTGATTTAAAAAGACATAATGGTAAAATCGAAATTAGACAAATTTTTATAAGAGATCTAGAAGGTAAAACTCTTAGAATTTACCAAAATGATGATTGATTTGTATCTGGTGGAGCTTCTAATAATTAAGACAATTTTATAACATATATTTTATATAATATACCCCCTTTAAAGGATATATTTAATTTATATAATATCGTTATTCGTTGTTAGCATTGACTAACACTAATTTTAGAAACAGAATTAAATTTTATTAAATGAAATATATGAAATTATATAAAATATTTCTAAAAACAATCTCCGTAAATGATATTCATTTACAATCGACATTTAAAAAACAAATCTTCTTAGATAAATCTGCTAAATCTTATTACATGACCTATAAAGATTATGATACTGAGGATTTAAAAGATTTTATAAATGATTTGGATAGTAACGGCTTATATTCAGTAATCCCAATGATCTCAATGAAAAGCTGTTTAAATAAACCTTATATTGTGTTAAGTCCATCTATTTTAGTGAGTAAATACAGTAATTATCATTTTTTAACATATTTTATTCATAAAAAACATATGGAAACCATTGATGAGTTTGATATGAAAAATATTGAAAAACCTGTATTAATTTTAAAATACAAAAGAATTTTTATGGATATTACTCAGTTAAATAGAAAATATGACCCTATTTAAACTTCATGGTGAGCGGGTGTGGTGGGAATTGAAATCCGGATTACTTATAAGTTATATTGTTTTAAATGCCGACATTTTTCTAGCAGAATTACCCCCTTTACTAAAATTAAATAAATTTAATAAAATAAATTAAATTTAATTATTTTTATTTAATACAAATTTAATTTAAAGAGGATGCTTTAATCTTAGCATTATTAATAGAAAGCTTATTTCATCATAATGAGTCATTGAAGAATGGTTTCTTCTTAAATTAAAGGTTCGATTCCTTTTGACTCTATCATTAAATTCATCACTAACAAAATAAATATGTTACCCCCTTTTCTAAATAAAATAAAATAAAATTAAATTAAATAAAATTAAATAAAATAAAATAAAATAGAAGATTTTTTAGTACCATCTTAGCTGGAAACAAAGAATGGAAGTAACACATTGTTTCAATACATTTTCTGAGCTTGGTTATTATTTTTTCGGTGCGAGGCCAATTTAGCACTTTTTTTATTATATTTTTTAGGAAAAAAAAAACTCTTTTAATAAGAAACGCTTTTCGATTTGTCTTTTTTAGACAAAGTATAGACCTTAATCTATACTGATAATACCAGTCAAGAAACAATTACTCCAATGGCTAGTTCGTCAAAAGTTAATTTAGATTCTGAAATGAATCAATATTTTAAACCCGATACACCACAATTGCAAGAATTAACTGATTTCGAAAAAACTCTTAAAGCTAAAAGTATTTTTGGGAAAGGAAAAGAAAAAGCGCTAGAAATGCTTGATGATAACGATTTTGGTCTTAGAGAGGTAACAGCACAACTTATTGGAGAAAATATCTTAAATTTTAGACAACAATCGTTATTGGTAATGGCTCATATTAACACATTTATAGCCTACAATAAACTAGGTAGATTCCAAAATGAAATTATCAAAGAAGGATTTTATCGAGTAGTAAGAACTGGGTTATATAAAATATCTCTAAACTCTAAATTATATAATCGATGATTGCGTGAAGAGCCTGGTGTTGAAAATAAAATAGATCAATTTATTGCCTTAGAAGATGAAATTTACTCTAATTATCCAGAAGATGATACTAATGTACAAGAGAACCAATTAGATGAGTTAAGTAGTGAAAGTAATTCACAAGCAACATCTCGAAGCCAATCACCAATAGAGGTAATCAAATCTCCAGTTGAAACAGAAATAGATGAAACAGAAAATCTTCAAATTGAAACTGAACCCTCTCCAGAGCCTTCTAACTCTGGATTTAATTCATTATTAGAACAAATTAGAGCAAGAAGACAAGCAATGGAAGGTTCTCCTGAAAGAGTGGAGCCTACAATTGAAAACACTTCTCAACCAGTATCTACAATGGAATCAACGCAAGCAACAGTGAATTCTAGAATGAGTTTATTTGATGCTATTAGAGCAAGAAGAAGAGAGGATAATGTAGTGGATGGTGCCGTCAGAGAAAATGATTTAGTAACAAATGATGTTTATAAATTTGTTAATAGTTTAAATCCTTTGTCATTATATACAGTCATTCCAATGATTGTTAATAAAGATAAAGAAGATAGTCCATATATTGTGTTATCTCCATCATTTTTAGTTACTAAATATAGCAACTTTCAAATTATTTTTGATTATATTAATCTTAAATTTAATGAATCAAAAGAAGATTTTGTTTTAAAAAATAATGGAGATAAAATGTTAGTTTTTAAAATTAAAAAAGTTAAAATTGACATTGATCAGCTTATTAAAAAATCTGATCAATAATATTCAAAACAAATGTGGAATAGAGGGAGGGAGGGTATTTTTAAATCGTTTACCCCCTTTTCTTGAATATTTATGGGTTAATTATTAATTGGTATTAATTTGAAATCTCCTAAATTGAAATTTACAGTTCGATTCCCTTTAACTCTTTATATATTTAAGGTGTTAGCCGATTATGGTCGCTCGATTTTTGGTTTTGTGAATAGAGGTGATTTATATATACGAGTAATCAGATTCGAACTGATTACATCTACTTGGAAGGTAGAGGTTATACCAATTTAACTATACTCGTTTCTTTATAATCATAATTAGATTTTATTTATTTTATAAATAGATTAATTAGGATTAATTCTCTTAATTTTATGATTATTAATTTTAATTAGACTATTTCTTTTATATATAGATTGATTGATTGATTTTTATAATAGAAAAGGGGGTAATTATTAAAAACAAAACAAAAATAAATAACATTATGATTTTTGTTAATAGTTACTTTTAAAATAATTTATTTTTTTTGTTTTGTTTTTTTATAAACTAATAAACATTTACAAAGTGTAAATATTTGTCAGAATCTTAAATATTTTTTATAAATCGAATGAATTTAATAAATCTGATAGTAAAATATATAAAAAATATACTTATAAAAATAAAATAAACCAAATATGAAAGATTAAACACTAAATTTTCAAAAATATTACCAAAATTAACCTGTAGTTCTCCAGATTCTAAAGAACAATGAATATTAACAACATTAATATTAGTTGGAGCATCTCCACTGATAACAGTAGTATTATTTTCCATATTTGTCATTTTAGATGTTTTATAATGTTTATGATGAAAAGGTACCATATCTTTAAGAAAATTCACATGATCTTCAACTTTTTCAACAGTTAATAAAACATAATTTTTAAAATTTGAATCTACAGGTGAAACATATGATTCTTGGTGAACTGTTAAATCTAAAGTAGGTCCTACACCTAAACCGAAATGAAAATAAAATGTAGGTTCAGTTGGTGAAATTTTTAAATAAATACTAGATAATTTAACTCCTACAGCATAAGCTATTAATTCTCCAGAATTTTTAACTAAAGAATTTAAACCTCTTATGTAAATATTATTATATAAAATTAAATATTCAGTACTATCCATATAAATAACATTATTCATTAGATATATATTAAATAAATAAAATATAAAAATAGTTATAAAAATTACTTTGATTCAAGATATATTATAATTAATAAAATAATTATTTTTTAATCAATTTATAAATATTAAAACACATATTAATCATATTAATGTGTTAATATTAAACTTTGAGATTATTAAGTAAAAAAATATTAATATTAAATTAAAATTATTTGTATTTATTATATTTAACATTTTATTAATATAATTTAATCTATTTATATTTTGCATTTTATTAATTTATTTTGTTTCTAAAATTAGTATTAAATTTTTAATTTAATAACGAAGACGATTATATTATTGTTTTAATTTACTTTATAATAAAAATTTTATATCAATAAGTAAATTAGTTTAATAATTTTATTATAAAATATATAACTTTCTTGTTTATTTCAAAATTATATAATTTTATGTAATTATTATGTCATTTTGTTTCTCTCTTTTATTTATTAATAATAATATAAAACGAGATTTTCCAGATTCGAACTGGAACCCTTCTAAATGACAATTAGAAACTCTACCAATTAAGCTAAGATCCCTTAAAACAAAAAAAGAAAGAAATAATTTTAACTAATAAAATAAATTTAACAAGAGCGAGGTGATTCGAACACCTACCAATGATTTTGAAGATCGTCATACTAACCGTTAATACTACGCTCTTTTATATATATGAATTCTTTTATTAAAAACAAAAAACAAAAATTGATTATGTTAAAAAAGGGGGTAATTATCTAAGTTAAAGACTTAAAATAGAAAACAACAATAATACTTAAATATGGAAAGACTTAAATATTATAAAGTAAAGAAGAAATAGAAAAATGTAAACCATCTAAAATAACATTAGGGAAAATACCTAATAAAATAGTAGGTAATAATAAAGTTATTAATAGATTAAATTCTCTTCTAGAAATATCTTTAATAGGTTTTAAATGAGGAGAATAAATACCATAAGAAATTCTATTATATAAAAAAATAGAATAAATAGCAGATAATACTATACCAGTAGCACCTAAAGCTGCTATAATAGGGCTTCTTTCTCAAATACCAATTAAAGATAATTGTTCTCCTAAGAAATTTAAAGTTAATGGTAAACCAGTATTACTTAATGTGAAAATGAAAAATAATATAGTAAATACAGGCATATAAGTAACTAATCCTCTTACATAATGAATAATTCTAGTTCCTGTTCTATCATAAATTACACCTCCAACACAAATAAATAAAGCAGGAGAAACAAAACCATGAGCTAAAGCTAATAAAATAGCACCTTCAATACCTTGAATTGTATTAGAAAATAAACCTAATATAACTACACTCATATGTGCAATACTTGAATAAGCAATTAAAGCTTTAGTATCTTGTTGAATAATTGTAGCTAATGAAGCATAAATTAATGTAATAATTGCAATAGTTTGAACTAAAGGAGAAAAATAATTAGTAGCATCAGGTAAAAAATTTATTAAAACTCGTAAATAACCATAAGTAGCAAATTTTAATATAGTAGCAGCTAATAAAATAGAACCAGCTAAAGGACTATCAGCATGAGCTCTATATAATCAACCTGTTAAAGGTCATAATGGAGTTTTTACTGCAAAAGCTAGAAAGAAACCTAATCATAATATTTTTTGACTATCTAAATTAATTTCTGATAAAGATATTATTTGAAAATCTGTTGATCCCACATAACTATATATTTGAAGTATAGCTAATAACATAAATAAAGATCCTGCTAAAGTATATAAAAATAATAATAAAGCTGATCTTATTCTAGCTTCACCTGAACCATATACTATAATTATTAAAAATAAAATAGGTAATACACTTTCAAAGAATATATAAAATAAGATTAAATCTAATACTATAAATACTCCTATTTGTAATGTTTCTAATAATAAAAATGAGATTAAAAAATATTTTAAATTTGTATTTATATTATTATAATTAGATAATACAGCTATAGGACTGATAAAAGTTGTTAATAATACAAAATATAATGATATTCCATCTATACCTATATTTAAATGACAATAACTTAAATCTATAAATTCGTATACAAATTGATATTGACTAGTACTTGAATCAAATTCTAATCATATGTAGATTGATATTATGAAATTTATTAACATAGTTATTAAAGTTATTCTTTTCATTCTAATTTTATTTTTTATTGAATTTTCTGGTATTGTTAATAATAAAATACTACCTACTATAGGTAGTAATAATAATAAACTAAGCATTTTTATATATAATTTATCCGATTTTGGCGACTAGAGTGTCTATTTAATATTAAATTTTAAATAGAATTATAAATAATAAATTAATTTATTTTTATATAAATTTTATAACAAATCAATTTTATAAATAAAGGGGATTTATTTTGTTCAAAACAATATTTTAAATATTTATTGAGATTATTTTCTCTTCTTTTAATTATTATCTATATTGTTCCATGTGGGAACAATTAAAATTTAAGGCTCATTTAGTTATTGGTATGACTTAGAAATCTCCTCAATTTCTACAATCGGTTCGATTCCTGATGTGTCTATTTTTGAAAAAACAAACACACAATGAGAAAGTGAAACAATTCAAAAAGCAAATATTGAAAACGATAGATGAAATATTGAAAATCATAGAGAAGTAAATAAACCATTTTATCTTAATTTGTATTTTTGAATATCTGTGTCAATTGTTTCAGCATCTTTAATTTATTATTATTGAGATAATATCTCCGAATTATTTTCCAATGTGAAACCTGGGGATGATGCTTCATCAGATACAACAATTACGAATAAAGGAACATATATAAGTAATCTTGAAACGATTGAAGTAGAGAAAATTCCTGATCATTTTTAAAAACTTTCGACTAATATTGATAGGCTTTTAAGCAAAATTAAAGAAAAAAGAAGATTGTTGGATTTATTTAATAGGAATGGAAAAATTGTTTCTTACAGACCTGAATTTATAACATTGTATGAACAATTAAAAGGTAATTGTTCAGAATATATAAATATCTATAATAAATTAGTAGAATTAAATTTAGGAAATGAAGGTCTATTTAAACTAGATCAAAATATAAAAATGTTGAAAAACATAGAAATTATGAAATCAGAATTAGATAGATCTTTTGATTCAATTCCTGAATACAATTTAAATTTATTAGAAATACCTGAATTAAATATAGGTCCTAAAGTAGAAACAATCCCAACAAGTTCAACTTCTCTTAAACTAGAAACAATCCCAACAAGTTCAACTTCTCCTAAATTACTAGAATCTTCAATAGAATTAGGTAATTTAAATAGACACGTAGAAGAAAATTGAGCATCTAATAATTCATCCCCAAAATCTGATAGTACTGTAAAACCTGTCAATAGTGATTCAAATAAAATACATAATTTTAAATATGAAAAATTATTTAAATAGTTATGTATCAAGGTAAGCGGGTGGGAGGGAGATAAGTTTTATTGATTATCATTATTTTATTTTTATTTTATTTTAGAAATTAACCGAAAAAATTATATTAACACTCGATTTTACCCCCTTTTTGTTTTAGCCTTTTTCTTGTTCGTTTAAGGATTAAGTGTTAGATGGTTTCAACTATAAATTTTCGAGAAATTTATAATTAGGTTCGATTCCTATTAATTCTACTCTGAATATTACAAGAATTGAGGTGAATTGAAGTTTTTAAATTTGCGCTTAGTTTCTAACTTTGAATCGTGTACCTCTTTTGGTGTTAAAACAAAAACAAAACAAAAAACAAAAAAATTTTTGTTTTTGTTTAAAAAAGCAGCTTGTTTCTTAATAACACGCATAAATTTTATTCTTAAAATCTTTAAATGATTTATAAAATTTGATAAACTAATATTAAATTAGTAATTATCAACATTTATATTTTAACAAATATTATTAAACTAATATTAAATTAATGAGATTCCATTTTTTCTGTTTAAATATAATTGACATTTAATAAAAGTCCCAAAGGGTTATAACAAATTTTAAATGTATATAATTTTATTAATTGTAATAATGTTAAACATAATTTATAATCTATCAGGTATTTATTACCTAATAGTATTATTAATTTTTATAATTAACTTTTTGTTCACGAGTTTTATTTTATCAGTTAACCCCGATTTTTATTTAGTAAAAATCGTTAAATGGATTTGTATATTGGTATTATTATATATTTTAATCTTTCATATTAACTTATTGATTTTAAATTTATTAAAAATATTTTTTTAATGTCAATAACTAATATAACATTTTTACATGACTTAATTCCTTTTTCGGGTATTCATGTTTTCAACTCTCCTAATTACAGAATTCTATATTTCTGAGACGGTTTGGAAATATCTAAATTTTTAGATAACTTAGAAAGTGATAAAAACTTTGTGGTAACCGCAGAATTAATTGGTACAAATATTGAATACCTTTCTGCTAACCCAAAAATAAGTTTATCTGAATTATTTGTAATTAATAGGGATAGCTCATCTGATTTAATTTCAGATTATTTATTGAAACAAGCATGTTTAGCTTGTAATATTTATAAATTGGAATCACATCAGATAGAATGTCCTGCAATATTATTAAAATATAAAGAAATTAATTTAAATTGTTTTTAATAAATCAATTTAAACATTTTATTTATAATATTTACCCCCTTCCTTTATCTATTTTATATTAATTTAACAATTTTGGTGTTAATTGGTAACACGATTGTTTTGCCAAACAATAATTATTCGTTCGAATCGAATAAATTGTAAATGATTCAAAACTTAGTTTTATTATTATTAGCGGCAATTGCCCTACCTTCAGCGGCTGTATTAGCTATATTTTCTTTAAAAACACCATTGGTTTTTTTAACTTTTAGTATCAATATTGTAGCATTAACTTTAATGTTATTAAATATTCAGTCAATTGGATTAAATATTTGAACTATCAGTTTAATTTTTATTTTTATTAATAACATTATTTTAACTTTTTTCATTTTGGTTATTGTTAACCAACAATTTAATAATAAATTGAAAGACAATTTTGCTAAATTGTTGGAGATTTATATAAAAATTGTTTATATAAACACAAATTTTATTTTAAGAAAATTGCTTAGTTTTATTAGTAACATGTTAAACATTTTTAATAATCGAATTAATAATTGATTATACGATTATGTAAAAATTGAACCTTTAAAATTTTTATATGAAGAGTATAATGAAGAAACTAAAGCAAATATGTTGACATTTGAAAATAATAAATTACTCGATCATAAAAACTTATTCGTGGCACTATTTACAGCATTAATGCTACAACCAACGTTCACAAAAGCTGGTAAAAAAATAATGATTGTTTCTATTTGTAACGATGATCGAACTTTTTATATACATTACAAGTTACCAGTTCAAAAAGAAAATTAATTTATGATGAAAATAATAAATTAATTAGAACAGTACCTTATGTTATAAATGAAAATAAAGAAATTATTAATAAAAATTAGACCTCTTTTCTTCTTCTTCTACCATAGGTAGTATTAATATAGTTTAGTCTTACCCTCTTTTTAAATAAAATTTTGTATTTTAATTAATTAACAATTATAATTATAAAAACAAAAAAAATTATGATTATTAATTGTAAAAATAAAATTTGGTTATTTTATAAATTCTCGGACACTGTGAGATTTGAACTCACGACTTTATTCAAGTACTCGTTTTCAAAACGAGCGCCATAAACCAGACTCGACCAAGTACCCTTTAAATATTTTTATAAGACCGAAGGGGATTGAACCCTTATAATATCCATTATGAGCGAACTGCATTACCAATTATGCTACAGTCTTTAAATATTTTATATATTAATTCTTTTAATTAATAGATTTATTACTTTAAATTATTAAAGGGGGTAAATTTAAATAAGTGTATTAATTTTGTTTTTAATATACTTAATAAATATTTATATAATAATGTTATCTAAATTTATATAATCTAGATTAAGAAGCTATATAAAAAAATTTTTAATTAAAAATTTTTAAGTTTAATAGTCTTATTTTGAAATAAACTTATTTCTCATATTAATAGTTACTATTACCTTTAATAATAGGTCTATTTTATTAGGATTAACTCTTTACAAATAATAATTAGTGTAAATAGATAGCATCTTTAATATAAGATATTACTAATAATACAAATACATAAGCTTGAATAATAGAAACAGCTACTTCTAATCCACATAATGCTAAAAAGAATGCAAATGGAATTAAAGTGAAAATAGCTATTATAAAACTACTACTAAACATTTGGTATAAGAAAGTAGATAATATTTTTAATAAAGAATGTCCAGCTACCATATTAGCAAATAATCTTATACCTAATGATAAAGCTCTAGCTAAATAAGATACAGTTTCAATTAAAACTAATAATGGAACTAAAGCTAAAGGAGTTCCAGATGGAACAAAATATGAGAAGAAATGTAATTTATGAATATATAATCCAAGTATAGTTACACCTGTTAATATAGTAAATGATAATCCAATAGTTACTATTACAGAAGTTGTAATTGTATATGAATAAGGTATATTACCTATTAAATTACTAATTAATATAAAGAAAAATAATGAATAAATAAAAGGTAAATAAATTTCTTTTCCTAATTGTTCTCTTACCATTGTATTTATTGTTGTAAATATACTTTCTATTGCTATACTTCATTTTGAGGGTAAAATTTTATTTTCATTATTACTTATTATATGTAAACTTAATATTATAAATAAGATTAACATAGAATATAACCCTAAATTACTTAAAGTTATATTTATATAACCAAATATAGGTGCTATTACACTTATTAGACTACTTACTTCAAATTGTTCTAATGGAGAATTTATAATCAAATTTAAATTTTGTAACATTTTGTTTGTATATTTTGTGTCTAAAATTAGTATTAAATTTTAATTTAAATTTAATAACGAATAACTATAATTATAAAATATTTTAATTTTATAAAAAATTAAATTTTTATGAGAATTTTATGATTTATAAATTTAAGTTATAAAAAAACAATTAATCATGTCATTTAAAAATACAAAAGTGGAAAGGAGCAATAACTATCTTTTAACAACAAGAAAAACAAAGAAAAAAGGCTTCACATAAATCTTAATTAATCTCAAAATCTTCTTACCCTTCAAATTTAAATATTAAGGGATATAACAATTTGCTGTTATTTTCTCTAATAAAGAGTTAAAGGGAATCGAACTATAAATTTCAATTTAGGAGATTTCAAATTAATACCAATTAATAATTAACCCATTATTTATATTCTGTTTCAAGAAAAGATGTCAAACCTCCGTAGGATTAATAGGAATCGGACCTAAAAAGAAAATTTTCTAAACAGAAAATTTTCATTTCCCGAGCTATGCCAATAGCTAATTATTCTTTTAATTTTTTTTTTGTTTGTTTTTTTTTTGTCTTTTATGGTTGAAATTTTCCGCTACCAACTTAAACTAAATATCCTCTTCTGGATTTTAACCAAAATTTACCTCTTAAAGGGAGGTTGTTCTAACGTTAAACTAAGAGAATTTATTAAATTTAATCAACTAACCGCCCTTCACAAATTTAAAATAGAAGAATAAACCTATTATACTTTTAGGGATATTTTATTACTTTATCCTAATCATTCTGTTTAAAACTATCAATTGTTCTTTTGTTCGCTGACAATTTTAATTTTAAAGAAAAGGGGGTAAATTTCATTTTCATATTTTTTTTTGTTTTTTCTTTCTTTTTTTTTATGAAAATATATTTTATTAAAATTTAAAGTGTGTAACTTTTTGGTTTCCTGCTGATTGTCCATTGTATTATCTTTAAGATTTTAACTACCATGATTATGATGAGTACTTAAAGCTTTAGGATGTTCCAGCATATAGTGAAGTTTAAGGAAGGCCCTATTTAAAACAATTATATTCCTAATTTATATAAAAAGTCTATATGCATATATGGTTTTACTAAGAAAATAACTCTATCCATACTAGTTTTAGATATTCTGATTCTGTATTTATTATTAACTTTGTCTTTTACTTTTAAAGTTGATTTAATATTTAACTTTACTAGTAATGATTGAAGGATTATACATTCTTCTTTAGTAAATGATTCAGTGCAAAGAAGAAGAGTTTTAGTTCTACCATGCGAGTCAAAATAACCGTCATCCATTATTCAAATAGCTAAAGATATTTCTGAGAACATTTCAGAGATATTTAAAGGAACAATTTTTACAAACTTGTTTTTCCCATTATCTCATTCATATCACAAATCATGTAAAGCTGTAAAAAAAAAGGATGTGTTTTAGTTCTAAAATGATATTGAGTTATTTCTTTTCCTTTATGTTGAGGAAGTTAATTATTCGGATAAGTATAAATTTTGTATTAATAACTTGACTATAAATATCTTCATTTAAATGTTGTAAATAATTTAAAGAATTAACTTTCATAGTCATAACTTATCTACCTTCACCTTTGTTAATTTTAGACAGACTAATAGATCTGTCACCTAACATATTTCCAGTAATAGTTTGTAATGTGGATGTAGATATAGTACTAAAAATGGGTAACAAAGATGAGTATTTAAAATCGTATGAGTGATTTGAATAAATATAAATATAGAAAAATATAATATAAATAATTATAGAAATATAATGTTTAACACCTTTAAAACCTTCCATACTTCCAGGTAATCAAGAATGTAAAGGAATTTGAGCTGATTTTGCCATAGCTCCTGTTAATAATAATATTCCTATTACAGTTATAGCTGTTTCATTCATAAATGGTACTATACTAAATATTGTAGCATAATCTAAAGATCCAAATAAAGCAAATAAAGCAAAATATCCGATACTTAAACCCATATCTCCTACTCTGTTCATAGTTAAAGCTAATATAGCTGCTTTATTTGCTTGTATTCTAGTAAATCAAAAATTAATTAATAAATAAGAAACAATACCAATCAAATCTTAAAAATAAAGAAATTATTTTATTCAATTTTATAAAATAATAGCTTCCTCTTTATTTTCCTGTACATTTATGACCTTACAGGATTTACATAATGCCCTAGTATCTATCTACAAATTTATATTGAAACACAAGGCATTTTTGGGTTTTTATAATAATAAATTTAAGGGTAAATATAAACAAAACAAACAAATAACAAATATTTTTTATATTGGTTTGTTTGTCTACTCTTTTCTCTAATTAATTAAAGAGTTCTGCTAAGGGAGGTTATAAAATTCTAATAATCAATTAAAACACAAAATTTTGTATTAAATAGTTATAAATTTAAAGGGGGTTAAAATTATTGAAATGAACTGTTTATTTTATAAAAATTTAAAATAAATAGTTTTAAGTTAAATTAAATTATATATAATCTAATTTAAGACTGAACAGGTAACATTTTGAAAGCATGGAATGGTATAGGACTTTGTAATGTTCATTCTAATGTTGTAGTTGTTTCTGTTTCATTTTTAAATTGTTCTGTAGATGTAAAATAAGAAGGTATATTTCATGGATTAGTATTAACTGGACTTCCATTAGCAAATATATCATATAAAATATAACCAAATAATACAGTAGCCATGATTGAAATTAAAGATCCAAAACTTGAAATTTGATTTCATCCACTAAAGGCATCAGGATAATCTGGAATTCTTCTAGGCATACCAGCTAACCCTAAAAAGTGTTGAGGGAAGAAAGTAGTATTAACCCCAACAAATAAAGTTCAAAAGTGAATTTTTCCTAATAATTCATTATATGATTTTCCTATTATTTTAGGTGCTCAAAAATAAAATCCTGCAAATATAGCAAAAACAGCTCCCATTGATAAAACATAATGGAAATGAGCTACAACATAATAAGTCTATTTTAATTATATTATGTTTTAATATTTATAATATAATTATACTCATTTTACAATGAGGTTCGGACTATATCTTGTCTAATAATTAAACTTAATTAACTTTCGATTACCACGTATAGTCTCTACGGATCCTACTAAAAATGTATACTTTTTAATAATTACTGTTAAATTAGTAAGAAAATAAGAAATAAGAAATAAGAAATAAGAAATAAGAAATAAGAAATAAGAAATAATGTAAATAAAATTAATAAATAATATTATTTACTCTTTTATATTTTAGGATTAAGGTAATAGAATTTAAGAATTTACTTACAAAAAGGGGGTAACTAAAAATTAATGAATTTATTCCTTCGATTACTAGTATATTTATTGTTAATTAGAAATTAGTATCTATTAATTCCTAAAAAGAATAAACTACTTAAAATAATTATTAAGGTGAAGATTAATGCCATAGCAATTTCTACACAAATAAAAACTATTGAACTATTTTCATAGTTTTAATTATTTTTATTAATCTAGGAGAATTTTTTAATTTTTCTTAATTAAATTTATAACCATCTATTTTAAATATAAAGTACAAATCTTCATTTAAAGAGATTGGTTTAATCTTAGTATTGTGAATAGAAATGTTATTTCTACTAATTACATTTATATGATTAATTATATTCATAAGCATATTTCGTACAAAAATTTTTAATTCTTCTGATTGATTACTATGTTTATCTAAAACAATAGAAGCATCTAAATTATATTGACAGATTAAGTTAAATTTACTATAAAGACTTAATATTAACATATCTTGCATATTTAGGTTAGAATTATTTGATGTAGATTTCAATAATTCCATAGGGTAAACTAGTATATTTTTAACTAAGCTTGATTTATCAATAGTATTATTATTTAAAGGGTTTCCCACAAAGAAATATAATTCTAAATCTAAATTTTCTATTCCTAAATTATCATTTAAAGATCTTTTAGAACCTGATCTTATTACTTTTTCTAAGAATTTATGTAATAATATAGCACTGAATTGACTCATGAAAAAATCATTATAATTTGTAACCTTTGGTCTATTATCCCTAAATTTAGCTCTATCTTCAATAGTGTATTTACTTAAAGCAGATAATTTACCTAAATTAATAGGTTCTGAAACATAGCTATCAGAATTTGAACCATCTGAAGTATCATTCGAATTCGTTGAAAAATATTCATAAAATAAACTAAATAATCTTAATCCTGTATTATTTAGTTTATTTTTTATAAAATTTAAATTATTTAAAAAAATCATTAGTAATAAATATAAGTTGTGTAAGGTGTTAGCCGGTTTAAGTGTGGATTCAGTAGTTTTCAAGTATCATCCTAAGATCCTAATAATTGACTTAAATATTGTAATCAATCTTATTTGATACTTATAAGATGATTAGGCAGTCAATATTCAGTGGAGAATACACTTACTTAACTTTTAATCTGCCATTAAGTAAATATTATTGAACAATTAATACAATTTTACAAAATATTATTGTTCTCTTTTATGTCTTAAAATTATTTAAAACTATCATTACCTTTTAATTTTTAAATTATGGTTCATAGAAAGGGGGTAAATTTTATTAAAATCTTATTTTCTTATTATTTATTTTTGTTTTTTTTTCTTTTCACTTAACAAATCATTAAAAAGTGCAATTTTTTTGGTTTCCACGGTATTGCCTTTTAAATTTAGTAGCGTAGAAATGCTTTTATTTCTATTTAAAAGGTTTCACCGTTAGCAATATAGAATTAAAAATTTTATATTACCGACAAATTAATAATTTAAATTTATCACAGTGGTAAGACAACATGACACTTATTTAAAAAGATCTCTAAATTTAGTAAATGAAAGTAATTTTTCTCCAAGTAAAGGATAGTTAATACAATGATTAATTATTTTTATTAAAGTTAATTTTCTATAAATTTCAATAGATCAAAATTTCTCGTTTATTTTTCTAATTTGATTATTTATATAAAAATGATTTTTTATTGCATCTAATATATATTTATCATTATTTTGTCCAATTGAAAATGAATGATTATTAGATACATTTCTAATAGAAAAACAACCTTCTGCTTCTATAAAACCAGATAATCATTCATTAAAATAATTATAATCAATATTAACAACATCTGTATCTCGATTAAGATATTTTTTATTTCTAGCATTCAAATATCATTCAACATTATTTTGTTGAAAACATTCTAGCATAAATGCTAATTGAGCTCTTAATCTTGAAGTTAGAGGAGGATAAGAAGTAAATATATCAACTATCTTATGAATAAGTTTTCTTTCATTCACTACTCAAATGACAAATTTATTATTTTCAATAATTCTTACATTTCCTCCAATATGTGTTTTGATTAAGTTTAACATTGTTAAGTTTTCATCACAATATTTTAATTTAATAACTAATCTATATTGAAGATTTTTGTATCTTCAATGATTTACTTGAATACTTCCATCACCGTCCATTAAACCCACTCAAAATTTATGGATATATTGAGGATCTTTTTGGATTCTATCATGTAAAGCTAAATCTAAAGAAGCATTAGCTAAAACTACTCCAGTAACACCTCCAATAGTGAATAGAGCTAAAAATCCTAATGTGAATATTAAAGGTGTTGTTAATCTTAAACTACCTCCATATAAAGTAGCAATTCAAGAAAATATTTTAATACCTGTAGGTACAGCAATTACCATTGTAGCTGCAGTGAAATAAGCTCTTGTCAAAGAGCACTTGGACTATATCTTCATCCAATTTAAATTGGAGTAGGGCGTATTAGTCTCTGAGGTTCTTCTGTAATTTTCTTATTTTTTCAATACCTTTATTTGTTAAATGTTCTTTACTTTGAACAATTCTATAAACTTTTCTTCATTTTAAGTAATTAATGTATTTAGAAGAATTTAAATGAAAATTATCAAAGTAATTGGCGATAAGTTTAGCTGATTTAAAATTAGTTGAATTATAATAAAATATTTGTTCTGATTCTAAATAATAAATATTACCACCTAAAGTTTTTTTAATTAATTCTAATAATTCACTTGTTTTTTGTTTTATTTTAAATTCTAATCTTAAACTTAAACCTGTAACAGGAGATTTATTCTTCGCTAAAGAGATTGCAAATGAACCTTCTGCATCAGAAAACCCTGCCAATCAATGGTTAGATTTAAGATCAAAATTTGCTGGTGGTAACAAAGTTAAATTAAATTTAGAGTCGTATTTATGAGTTAATATTTGATTAATTTTTTTATCAGTTAAAAATTTACCATTAACTAATTCTAATACTCTTTTTAAGCCTTCAGAATGGTTTAAAACATATTTTACAGAATTTGTATTTTTTAATTTTAAAACTGAGCCATAGCCTATTCGTTTTTTAACATAATAAGCTAAAAAAGCATTTTCTTTATAAAAAGCAATTTCAAATCTATGGTCATCAAAGTAACCATCACCTTCGATTAAACCAGCTAAATAATAACCAAATTCTTCGTCAGTTTCAGGTTTACTATGTTTTGTTAAATGATCAGAAATATGATCATGATCTTGAACTAAATTATTGATATCTTCAGAAATATCAGAATTACCTGCTGATTGCTCGTTTTCAATTTGGATTTTTCCTAACAGTACTATAACTGAGTGGACCAAGAAAATCTTCGAGTTTTCCAGCATACAGCCCTATACTAATAAATAATGTTGCCATTATCTTGGACACAAGAGTATCCACGTCAAGTCCTACACTAAACATATGATGAGCTCATACTAAAAATCCTAAGATTCCAATAGAGAACATAGCATATACCATACCTAAATAACCAAATATAGGTTTACCTGAGAATGTAGAAATTACTTGACTAATTATACCAAAACCAGGTATAATTAAAATGTAAACTTCTGGATGTCCAAAGAATCAGAAAAGATGTTGGAATAATATAGGATCTCCACCTCCAGCTGGATCGTAGAAACTAGTATTAAAATTTCTATCTGTTAATAACATAGTTATTCCACCAGCTAACACAGGTAAGGCTAATAATAATAAAATAGCAGTTACAAATATACTTCAAACAAATAATGGTAATTTGTGTAAACTCATACCATTAGTTCTCATATTTAATACTGTAGTTATAAAATTAATAGCTCCTAATAATGAAGATACTCCTGTTAAATGTAAACTAAAAATAGCTAAATCAACAGAACCACCTGAATGAGATTGAATTCCTGATAATGGTGGATAACAATTTTGTTTTGTTTTGTTGATAATCTCATGAATCTATTAAAATTCACTATCATTATTCGCTTTAGCTTTCACTAAAGATCGGACTATGTCTTCATCCTTCTAATTATTATTATAAACTATTTTCAAATTTATAAAATACTTTATTAACTCACTATTTTAATTATATAAAATTATAACAAAGGGATAAATAAATTTACATATAAATTATTTTATCTTTTTGTATTAATTTTTTCAAAGTCAGCTTGAATTATTAACATAATCTCTGAATTAATATCAAATTTATTTGTATAATTAACTATTGTATTATTTAAATCTTTATGTACATTTTTATTTATAATTTCGATATTATCTTTAATAATATTTTTAAAATTTGAAGATATTACTGTTAAATTATTAAAATCATATAAAGATAAAAACACGAATACACCAGTAGCAGTTAATAAACCTGTATTTTTATAAAATTTCACTATATTTTGATGTATAAACTCAAGTGGATACTTAGCAAAATGTTGATTTAATTTTTCAATATCAAAATTAATAACTCTATCAAAATCTGGTTTTACTAAAAAGTATAAATTAAAAACAGTTCATTCATTATTATCATATAAATCTTCTAAAATTTCAGCTAAATTAAGTATAAATTTATCTATCATTTTATTGTTTATATCTTGATAATTAGGTACTTTACCTTCATTTAAAAATAAATTATCGTAAATTTTATAAATACCATTTTCTCTATTAATTATAGATTTATTATTACTATTATCTAAAATTATATTTCATTTATTGTTTTGAGGTGTAGTATGTATTAATCGTATACTTTGATTGTTTAATCCATTAGATTTATAATTTAATAAAGTTGTACCTAGTTTTCTAATTCTAATTTTATTTCTAATTTCATTAAGTTTTGTAAAATCACCTTTATGTTTTACATAACTTCTAGCTCAAACTCTAAATTCAAAGGATTTCATTCCTTTCATAGTGTTATAAAAATATTTTATAATATTTTCAATACTTCTTGAGTTAGTAGTAACCACTGTATAATGTGTGTGTTTAGAATAAGTTTTTATACCTAGAATATATCCTATAGCAGATAAAACTATTAAATCTAATTTTTGAGTTATTTCAAAACCATGAATTATTCTACAATTCGTTTTATTAACAAGATAGAAACTTCCTTCTGCTTCAGTAAACCCTATTAATCATGCTTTTGACATTACCATATTAGCTTCATAAGTATTAGAGACTAAATTGCTTACTTTTTCTCAAGCTGGAGAAATGTAATCAGAAGAAGGAAGTGTTTTAACTAAATTAAACATTAATTCATCTCGTTTTATTTTAGTTAAATTAGTATCTTCTAATATATTATAAGCTTCTTTCAATTTTAAATAATTAAAATATTTAGAAGTTAATAATGGATAATTATCAAATATAGGAAAAATCACTTCTGCTAATTTGTTTCTATCTCTAATTCAATAGTTCACTGTTTTAGTTTTAGTTTCTTTATTAATTCTACCTACACTTAATTGACTTTTAATAAAATATAATAATCTTGCATTGTATTCATGTTGAGATAATTTATATATTAAAGTTCATTTTCCATTACTATTAGAAATAGAAAAGGTACCATCTCCATCAGTAAATCCCACTAATCATTGATAGAATAATTCTTTATTTTTATTAAATGATTGTGTGGTTATATTATTATTAATAAATTTAGAAGGATGCTCTACGTTTAGTCTCTGATGGGTAGAAAATTTTACCCAGGCAAATTGTCCCCATGTTAGTAATATTTTTACCATTCTAATCAAAATATGGAATAGGTAATTACCTCCGATTTGAGGAGTTTCTCGCATCAAGTAGAGTTTATTTAATATTACATTACTGTAATAGAACAACTTATCCTTAATTGTTCATCCTGTACCTGCTCCATTTTCTACTAATGCACTAAGTAATAATAAGATTAATGAAGGAGGTAATAATCAGAAACTTATGTTATTTAATCGTGGAAAAGCCATATCAGGTGCTCCTATATGAATAGGTAAAAAGTAATTCATTTTACTATAATCGTTAAATTATATTTGGACTATATCTTCATCCATTAACTTAATCTTAATGGAGCATAACGTATAGTCTCTGAGGATCCTAAATAAATTTTAAAGTTTTATTTTTGTTTCCTGCGGATTATCCATTGTAATCATTTTTATTAATTTTTAGGGTTATGTACATTTTTTTATATTAAATAAATTTTCACAACTCCTATAATAAAACTTTAGGAACTTCCCGCATATAGTTATGTTTTATTTAGTAATATTACTATTACTTTTGGCAATTTCTCTATTTATATTTAAACAATAGAATCTAAATGAGAAAAATCAAATTCAGTTCGATTTTGATTAAATTGAGTTTTTATTTTTTCAATTTGTTTTATATTTTCAATTGTTAAAGGTTTTCCAGCTCGTAATCTAATTTGTTCTACTACAAATTTTCAATCTTTATAAGCTAAATATCTAGAAGAATATAGAGGATATTTATCTAAATAATTTATAACTTTAGCGTGACTTTGTAAATTATGTGATACAACCATATAACTATAAAATATTTTATCTTTTTGTTCTCTAGATCTAGAATAAACATTAACATTTAAATATCTAGCTATAATACTTAATATATTAAAATAGCTAATACCTCCTAATTCTATTGAACAATCTCTATGATAATTTTGTCTTAATTCTAATTTAAAAAAAGCTTGTACTCTTTTTGTACTAATCGCACTTTTTTTCTTTCTATCTGTTAAATTTATACTAAAACCACCATCTCCATCAATAAAACCTGCTAATCAGTTATTACTATCAATAGGTGAAGAATCTAAATCTAAAATTTTTATATCCATATTGTAAAACTCATTATATCAATTTATTGCTCTATGTAATGCTTCTATTTTGGGTGTTCGCATATAACCATTTATTAAATTGATAATTTTTTTTACATCTTCTATTTTTTGAATTTGTCAAACTACACAACCTTGTTGTTGTCTGTTATGCAAACTACCTACTTTAGTTATCGACATTAATTTTTCCGCTAAAGGGTTATCGTTTATATTAAATACTATAAATATTTTAGGTGTATATTTTTTAGCTTTTGAATCTTTATTATGTATAGCAAAAGATCCGTCAGCTTCTATCAAACCCGCTAAATAAGCTCCTAATTTAAATCTTAATTCTGATTCTGATTCTGACTCTGATTCTAATGTTATATAATTTTTTGTGTTGATTTTACCAAAACCTCCTATTAATGCTGGCATAACCATAAAAAATAACATTAATAATCCATGAGCTGTTATAATTACATTAAATAATTGATGATCTCCTTGAAGAAATTGAACACCAGGTGAAGATAATTCTAATCTAATTAATACTGAAAATCCTGTAGCTATCATACCTGCAAATATTGCAAATACTAAGTAAAGAGTTCCAATTTCTTTAGCATTAGTTGAATAAAGTCGTCAATCCATACAACTATCCTCACTAATCAT